AAATAAGTCCCTCCCTATGATTTATTGGTTAATAGCTCTTACAAGAACAAGGTCTACTCGACCTGGGTGTCGAACGTAAAGAATCCCTTTTGTATTGTATTACAAAAAAATTTTGTACAAAATACTCATTTTGTAGCCTCTATTGTCAAAAAGGTTTTTTTTTCTTTCATTCAAGTTATATTGTATCATGTTTTGTATGTATGATGCAACCCAATTTCTTAGTTTGACCTGAGGACCTTTCGGCAATTCCAATTTATTCTATTAATAGTGAAATGTGATAGATTTCTTCACTTTAGGCGAAGAATAAAATAAAAAAAATTGCAATAGCAGACGGCATGGGCATAGGTGGAAATGTGCCTAGTTATTGGCTCAGACAGTTAAAGACTTCCTTAGGATTGGAATCTATTTACTTACAATTTCGTAGATTAATTCTTTATCTTAATAAAATTGCATCAGCAGCCTCTAGTCGTGTTCTAGCTCTTTTGAGAGCCACATCAGCCTCGATTGCTTGTCTCTTGCCTTCAGCTCGCGCACGATCAGCTTTCGCTAGTCTAAAACTTTCCTGAGCCTCTTGAAGATCTATATCAATACCTCTTTCTGCATTATTTACCAATAATGTGATTTCATCATTGTCTATTTTGGCAAAACCACCCATCAAAGCCATAGTGGACCACTGGGCATTGAGTCGTATTTTCATGACTCCTATATCCAAAGCTGTTACAATTGCAATATGATTGGGTAATACACCCATTTGACCACTATTGGTAGTAATTATTATTTCTTGAACTTCTGAATCCCAAACAACTCGATTGGGAGTGAGTACACGAAGATTTAGGTTCATTTTTTTTTTTTCTTTAAATTTCTTTTAAGTTCATAGCCTTTGCGGTAGCTTCATCAATGTTACCTACCAAATAAAAAGACTGTTCGGGTAGACCATCTAATTCTCCGGAAAGGATCATTTGAAAACCTCTAATCGTCTCTATTAGACTCACATATTTACCGGGGGAACCGGTAAATACCTCTGCTACAAAAAAGGGTTGTGACAAAAACCGTTCAATTTTTCTTGCTCTTGCCACGATTAAACGATCGTCTTCTGATAATTCGTCTAATCCAAGAATAGCTATAATATCTTGAAGTTCCTTATAACGTTGCAAAGTTTGTTTAACTCCTTGCGCAGTTTCATAATGTTCTTCGCCTACGATCGAAGGTTGGAGCATAGTTGATGTGGAATCTAGCGGATCTACCGCTGGATAGATGCCCTTGGCAGCTAATCCTCTCGATAGTACAGTAGTAGCATCTAAATGTGCAAATGTTGTAGCAGGAGCGGGATCAGTCAAGTCATCTGCAGGTACATAAACTGCTTGAATGGAGGTTATAGATCCTTCTTTCGTAGAAGTTATTCTCTCTTGTAAAGAACCCATTTCCGTGCTAAGAGTTGGCTGATAACCCACTGCGGAAGGCATTCTGCCTAATAATGCGGATACCTCTGATCCTGCTTGGACAAAACGGAAGATATTGTCAATAAATAGAAGTACATCTTGTTTATTGACATCTCGGAAATATTCAGCCATAGTTAAAGCAGTTAAACCTACTCTCATACGAGCTCCTGGTGGTTCATTCATCTGACCATAAACCAGAGCTACTTTGGATTCGGATATATTTTGTTCATTAATGACTCCCGATTCTTTCATCTCCTTGTAAAGATCATTTCCTTCACGGGTACGTTCTCCTACTCCACCAAACACAGAAACCCCTCCATGAGCCTTAGCAATGTTGTTGATTAATTCCATAATCAAGACTGTTTTACCTACTCCAGCTCCCCCGAATAATCCAATTTTTCCCCCACGGCGATAAGGAGCTAAAAGATCCACCACTTTAATGCCTGTTTCAAAGATTGAAAATTTGGTATCCAACTGTGTAAAGGCAGGAGCAGATCTATGAATAGGAGATGTTGTGAGAGCATCTACAGGACCTAAGTTATCCACGGGTTCCCCAAGAACATTAAAAATTCTCCCGAGAGTAGTTTCACCAACTGGAACACTAAGTGGCCCTCCTGTATCAATTACTTTCATTCCTCTCATCAAACCGTCTGTAGCACTCATAGCGACAGCTCTAACTTTATTATTTCCTAATAATTGTTGTACCTCACAAGTCACACTTATTGGTTGACCAGTTGTATCGTTATCTTTAACTATCAAAGAATTGTAAATTCTAGGCATACTACCTGGAGGGAAAGATACATCTAGTACTGGGCCGATGATCTGAGCAATACGTCCTGCCTTCTTTTCGACAAGTGCGGAAACTCCAAAAAGAAAAGGATTGGTTCTCATAAATAATAAATAGGATATTGATTCCAATTGCTAATTGTTAGCAAAAAAAAACCTAAAAAAGCACAAATGCTCTGTAATGAGTTGATCAGTCAATAATCATTTTGGAGTTCTAACTTCAATTTACTTAGTAATCTCTTTCTTTGTAAAGTTCAACTTCGATAATGATCTCAAAATGGATTCATTATCATTATTTAAAATGGAATGGATTTTTCTTTTTTATTAACGAATTTATTTTATTCAAAATAGAGTAAAACTTATTTGCTCCGATTGAGTTGAGTAATAAATCGTAGCAAATAAGTTTTACCTACTATTGGATTTGAACCAATGACTCTCGCCGTATGAAAGCGATACTCTAACCACTGAGTTAAGTAGGTTCTTTATTGAGTCATACCTAAATTCTAGGCATAATTAGACATATAAACAATATGCCCTTAAGAATGATTAAATCAAATATCATCTTGACAGAAAGTGATCTATTTTATTAGTCTATTTTTAGGACTAAACTGTGAAGGGCTATAGCTCAGCTAGGTAGAGCACCTCGTTTACACGTGCGCCAATGGTTTTCAGAAGAGTTTATTGATTCATTCGGTTCATAAAATAGATTTGAGTCTTACTCTATGAATTAGGAGAACAATAGCATGACAAAGATGAAGTTCGTTGTATGATTCGAACTATAGATCTAGTTGATATGGTCAATCTCGGGGGCATTCAATGTCAGACATAATGAGTATAATACGTACGAGGATCTCAAAAAAACATTTCTTTTCGCTCTATGAACTTTGAGGTGTATGAAGTCTCATATTCTTATTTTGGGGTGAGAGAGACTCCATTTGGAGAATCTATGTCTAAGCATGACAGACCTACGTCAAGGGAATCTTTTGAAGCACTTTGGGATTGCTTCCGAAAAATGATTCGTTTCAAGCAAACGGAGCCATCTTATTATCTGTTCCGGAAAAGAATGGCAGACTAACTGATTTTTCCATCAGTTAATGAAAGAGCCCAATGCAATAAAAATGCATGTTGGGTTCTTGGAACAGTTCAAATCATTTTGGTAATAAGAAATTTGATCTGTTCTACCGAGAAGGTCTACGGTTCGAGCCCGTATAGCCCTATACAATTAAAAAACTCTTCTATGTTTTCTCGCTCATATTGTCCCTACGATCCGATGCTAGTTTGAAATGAAAAAAAAGCATCCAATTTATTTGCTATTTAAAGGAACTGACGACTTATACAGAAGATCATTAAAGAAAAAGTAAAGAGGAAATACGAAAATCAAAAAATTTGGAATTATTCATAATAGAATAAATAGTCTTTCGACTGCGATCCAGAGCAGACTCTTATTCTTCAATATCTCTGTTATAAAGAAGAACAGATCGGACATCGTGTCGAACTAAATATGGGCACATCCATAATCCTTTTATTTTGTTTATGAAAGATTTTATATATTCCACGGGTGGATCGGTACCTATCGATTAGAATCAATATTCTAATCGAACTCGGTTGTCTTTTTAATTTGTTAGCACATCTCACATCGTTAGAAACAACGACCCTGAAAGCTCCCTTATTTCAATAGATAAAATTCCCTTACATCAAACCATATTAACACGTTACAACACGAACCAACGTGAAGTCTGCCGAATTGCACGGGTTCGAACCATTTCCTAATTTTTTTGTATTAAATAAAAAATATTCTTTTATTCATTTCCGTGTTAAGTCACAGACGAAACATTGAATTAATATACAAAAATGATAATGAATCATTCGGGAGGGGAGAGAAGCGATTAATAAATGGACAATACAACAAATAAAAGAATTCGATTTATTTAAACAAAACAGGAATCATCTATTTATGTTTTTATTTTCTGAATATGATACTTTTTGGATATATTTATCCATATCCAGTCTTATTCCGATTCTGGCATTCTCAATTTCAAGAAGTTTGGCTCCAATAAATAAAGGGCCGGAGAAAGCCACTAGTTACGAATCAGGTATAGAACCAATGGGGGATACTTGGATCCAATTTAGAATTCGCTATTATATGTTTGCTTTAGTTTTCGTTGTTTTTGATGTGGAAACAGTCTTTCTCTATCCGTGGGCTATGAGTTTTGATATTTTGGGTCTATTTACATTTATAGAAGCTTTTATTTTCGTGATCATCTTAATTGTTGGTTTAGTTTATGCATGGAGAAAAGGAGCATTGGAATGGTCTTAACCCCCAAATTTTGGAATGATAAAAGACGAGTAGAAAATTATCTAAATCTAAAGCCGGCGATAAATCCTATAGAATCATCTTTACTTCATCAAGCAACTCCAAATTCAGTGGTTTCCACTACTCTAAACGATCTGTCCAATTGGGCGAGACTTTCTAGTCTATGGCCGCTCCTTTATGGTACTAGTTGTTGTTTTATCGAATTTGCTTCATTAATAGGTTCGCGATTCGACTTTGATCGTTACGGTTTGGTGCCAAGATCCAGTCCTAGGCAAGCCGATCTACTTATAACAGCCGGAACTGTTACAATGAAAATGGCTCCTTCTTTAGTGAGATTATATGAACAAATGCCGGAACCAAAATATGTAATTGCTATGGGAGCCTGTACTATTACAGGAGGAATGTTTAGTACAGATTCTTATAGTACCGTTCGCGGAGTAGATAAGTTAATTCCTGTGGATATCTATTTGCCGGGTTGTCCTCCTAAACCAGAAGCTATTATAGATGCTATAATAAAACTTCGTGAAAAAATAGCTCAAGAAATATCTGAAGATAGATATGAGTTTCAACAAACAAAGAGGTATTTCAGTAGAAAGCATAGATTTCATATTGGATCCAGTATTATTATTGAAAATAAGGAGGATAAGTTTTTTCATCAATCTTATGAATCTCGTAAATCAACTTTAGAGATCACTCCCAAAACATCTGAATCGATTTCAGAGATATCATACCCTTTGAAACATTTTAAAATACGAGAGTTTGCTGGCGAATGAATAATCGTTAGTAAAAAGTAACGAGCAGGAAATAAATTTTGAAAATTCCATGAAAAATGTCAAATCCTTATGCAGATACTTTGACAATAAATAGTAATCAAATGCAAGGTCGGTTATCTGCTTGGCTAGCCAAGCATAAGTTAGCTCATAGACCTTTGGGTTTTGATTACCAAGGCACAGAAACATTACAAATCAAATCTGAAGATTGGGTCTCTGTAGCCGTTGCTTTATATGTTTATGGTTTTAATTATCTCCGTTCTCAATGCGCTTATGATGTAGCACCAGGAGGTTCCTTAGCTAGTGTATATCATCTTACGAGAATAAACGATAATGCAGATGAACCCGAAGAGGTGTGTATAAAAGTATTTGTCCCAAGGGAAGATCCCAGAATCCCGTCTGTTCTATGTATTTGGAAAGGTGCTAATTTCCAGGAACGGGAATCTTATGATATGTTGGGAATATTTTATGAAAGTCATCCATGTCTAAAACGTATATTGATGCCAGAAAGTTGGATTGGGTGGCCTTTGCGCAAAGACTATATTGCACCTGATTTTTATGAAATACAAGATTCTCATTGAGTGCAAAAAAAAAAAAAAAGAGAAACATACTTTTTTAAAAAGAGTTTATCCACGTAAACATAGATCTATATGTATTGATCTATGTATATCCCATCTAAATAGATTAAAACATTCAAAATAAATAGCAATATTCTATAGAATTCTATTTATATATATTTTAAAACAATCTATTTATATATAGATTCTAAAACAATAAAATTGATCAATTTCAATTCCATTCTATTAATAATAGAAAAATAGAGTTTTTATATCAATTTTTCTAATCTCGTGCTTTATACGTACCTCTACACTACATTTGTCTAAGTTTATCTCAAAAAAGAAAATAAAGAATGTTAGAGAAATGACTTTAATACAAAAGTCATATAATAACGGGAGATTTGAAATGATTTCTATAATCATTTCAAATCTCCCGTTATTATAATAATAAGAATTAAAATCAAACTAGATGGATTAAATTATCTTAAATTTAAACTTCTTCTTTTCTGACCAAAGTGGTTCGACCCAAGTCTTCTAAATTTTTCTGACGACGTAGAGGTCGGGTAACCAATTCAAGTACATCTCTTGCATTGGCAAACCCATGAATCTGGGCAAAAGTAAATTCCACTGACCATTTAGTACTAATTCCTCTTGCTTCTAGCGGGTTAGCATGAGCCATTCCCGTGATAGCTAAATCGGGTTGTAATTCGCGTATACGTCGTATTTGATTCGAATTATCCGGTTTCTCCACAATTCGTGGTATTGGTACACACATCTTTATACATGTATCTTGTAAAAGTGATAATTCAGCAGTTTGATATCGTTTATCCATATATGGAATGCCAATTTCATGAACAATCATTCCACATCTAATTAAGAATCTTGCTAGAGAAACTTCTAGCAGATTATCTCCCATGAAAAAGACAGATTTACCGTCTACCAAATCAAGATAATCTTTTAAACTTTCCCATATTCGTTCCTCCCTTTCCTCCAAACCTTGGGGTTCAACACCAAATACAGGACAAATCTTTTCAATCCAAGCACGCGTTCCGTCTGGACCAATAGGAAAAGGAGCTGCAATTAATTGACATTTTTCGCGTCTTATCAAAGTTGTTGCTGTCCGACTCAAAAATGGGTGAACACCACAAACATAAACTCCGTCACCCAATGATGGAAGATCGGTATATTTTTGAGCAGGTAACCAACCTGATACCTTGATGGATTGACGTTTTAATTCTAAATTTAGTTGAGAAGCGACGTTGGACGGCAAAGATCCAAAAAGAACTAAGGAAGGGTGATTTGCATATTCAACCAATTCCTCTTTTTTTCTAGAATGAAAAGTCAAAAAATGTTGTATAGTTTCTTTTCGTTCACGAACGGAGAATTCCGGTTCTGGACAACGATGTGCCATGGCAGCTAACACAGTATCTTCTCCTTGAGTAAAGGCATAATCGAGTCCATTCGCTCTTGCCACTAGAATTGGGATTCCAATTTCCCATTCTAGTTTGGGTGCCATACCTTCCAAATCCATTTTTATTATCTCTGTAGTACAAGTACCTATCCATATAATCACGCTAGGATCTCTATCTTTTCTTATTCGAATACAGAGTTTTTTTAATCCTTCATAATCATTCAATTGAGCCGAGATATCTCCTTCTTCCAATTCTGCCATTGCATAGCGAGGTTCTGCAAAAATCATTACTCCAAGTGCATTCTGCAGAAAATAACCGCATGTCTTTGTACCCACAACTAAAAAGAAACTATCTTCAATTTTTTGATATAACCAAGATACACAGCTAATTGGACAAAAAGTATGATAATTACCTGTCTCACATTCGACAATGAGAGTTTCATCAATTTTCACTGACATAAATTATTATAACTATGTGGATTAAATCGTCGTAAACCCAAGTAAATTTTCCTTATTATTTTGATGTTTCCCCTCATCAATAGGATTGAGATAAAGGTCAGAGAGTAGATTGAATAATTCCCGATCTGGAATCTCCTTTGGCACAATACCTTCTGGTTGGGACAATATTTGATCCGCTATGTTTAAATAATATTCACATACATAGTTAAGAGATGGTTCGGATCCAACCATTTCAAATAAAGTTTTCCCCTTGACCCTCGAAATTCGAATATCTTCAATAAGAGGTAACACTTCTATTACGGGCATTGGACAAGCCTCTACATATTTATTGATAAGATCTCTTTTAGATGTGCGATTTCCAACCAAACCTGCTAATCGGAGTGGATGTGTACGAGCTTTTTCCCTTATAGAAGCAGTAATACGATTAGCTGCAAATAATGCATCAAATCCATTATCTGTAATAATGAGACAGTAATCTGCATAGTTCAACGGAGCAGCAAAACCTCCACAAACCACGTCACCCAATACATCAAATAATATTATATCATATTCGTAAAATGCATTTAATTCTTTTAACAATTTCACAGTCTCTCCTACCACATATCCCCCGCATCCAGCACCTGCAGGCGGCCCCCCAGCTTCCACACAATCTACCCCTCCATAACCTTTATGAATGACATCTTCGGACCAAATATCCTCATAATGATAATCTTTGGACTGCAAAGTATCTATAATTGTAGGTATCAAAAATCCTGTAAGAGTAAAAGTACTATCATGTTTGGGATCACATCCAATCTGTAACACTTTTTCCCCACGTCTAGCTAGGGCAATTGAAATATTACAACTAGTGGTTGATTTACCGATTCCGCCTTTTCCATAAACTGCTATTTTCATCTTTTGATCTCCTTTTCTTTATTTTTTATCTTCCGAACTTATTATTCGTTTGATCTAATTTTGAGTTTAACTTTGCCTTATTTGATAACAGTAAATAAATTCTAGTATGTTACATTACATTCTTTGTAACATTGTGTGTGTTTTTTTTTTTTTAGCTCCCTCACCCTCATTTTATCCTGAGTAAATGGAGGAAGCCAAGCAAAGAATCCTTCATTTCCACAATAAATGCAAATTTTTTCATTAATTTGAAACGGGAACTCCCCGCTAATTAAGACTTATTTCTCTATATTCAAATAATAGAATAATTTACTGCATGACAAATGAGAAGAGGATAAGATAGGTTTGGGATTCGATTTGGGCCTGCAAATGAATGCTTTTGTTATGTTATATATGATGTTAAATGTGTCGTGTATCGTTATTCAATGAATAAATTGAAATCACCATAAGAAATAGTTGTTTTGGAAAGATCCCAATCTTACCGTCGATTCAGCTTTTTTTTTTTTAGAAAATAAAAAATATCTAGATTTTATTCTTATATTTTGTTATATGTATGTAATAACATATATACACAAATGGATCGTCAACCACTCATCATTTGATTCATTATAGAAAATCACAATGAATTGAATCCGGTCGACTTTTTTTTTTACCGGGCGAACGACGGGGATCGAACCCGCGCGTGGTGGATTCACAATCCACTGCCTTGGAACCACTTGGCTACGTCCGCCCCAAACTAATTGGCAGTCTCTGTCTACGGTCATTCCATTTCAAGAATGGATGGTTCTAAGCCCCGAGAACCAACTAATAATGAAACTATTATATTATTTAGTTTAGTTATTATATTAATTTGTTGCACTTGCAATGCAACTCTCACACAAGTTAGTGACATTGACATTTTTTTTTTTTTAATAGTTTTGTTTTGGGTATTAAAAAAAAGATCTGAGCCAATACTCGCTACTAATTAATAATTGGTATTATGTATCCATGGCTGAATGGTAAAAGCACCCAACTCATAATTGGGAAGTCGCGGGTTCAATTCCTGCTGGATGCACAGTAAATAGTTATTGTGCTCTGTTCGCTCGCAATAACTGTAACTTTTAAGAAAAATTAGACGGAAAAAGCAGTACCAAATTGGTACTGCTTTCTTTTTAGGATTGAAATACACTAACAATCCATCTTGAATAATTAGCCGTTTATAGAATTAGCTTCAACAGCAGCTAGATCCAGAGGGAAGTTGTGAGCATTACGTTCGTGCATAACTTCCATACCAAGGTTAGCACGATTAATGATATCGGCCCAAGTGTTAATTACACGACCTTGACTGTCAACAACAGATTGGTTGAAATTGAATCCATTTAAGTTGAAAGCCATAGTGCTGATACCCAAAGCAGTAAACCAGATACCTACTACTGGCCAAGCAGCTAAAAAGAAATGTAGAGAACGGGAGTTGTTGAAACTAGCATATTGGAAGATCAATCGGCCGAAATAACCGTGAGCAGCTACAATATTGTAGGTTTCTTCTTCCTGACCAAATTTGTAACCTGCATTAGCAGACTCATTTTCGGTAGTTTCCCTGATCAAACTCGAGGTTACCAAGGAACCATGCATAGCACTAAATAGAGAGCCGCCGAACACGCCAGCTACACCTAACATGTGAAATGGATGCATAAGAATATTGTGTTCAGCTTGGAATACAATCATGAAATTGAAAGTACCAGAGATTCCTAGAGGCATACCATCAGAGAAGCTTCCTTGACCAATAGGGTAAATCAAGAAAACAGCAGTAGCTGCTGCTACTGGAGCTGAATATGCAACAGCAATCCAAGGACGCATACCTAGACGGAAGCTAAGCTCCCACTCACGACCCATATAGCAAGCTACACCAAGTAGAAAGTGTAGAACGATTAGCTCATAAGGACCACCGTTGTATAGCCATTCATCAACAGAAGCTGCTTCCCAGATGGGATAGAAATGCAGACCGATGGCTGCAGAGGTAGGAATAATAGCACCGGAAATAATATTGTTTCCATAAAGAAGAGAACCGGAAACAGGTTCACGAATACCATCAATATCTACTGGAGGAGCGGCAATGAAAGCGATAATGAATACAGAGGTTGCAGTCAATAGGGTAGGAATCATCAAGACACCAAACCATCCAATGTAAAGACGGTTTTCAGTGCTAGTGATCCAATCGCAAAAACGATTCCATAGGCTTGCGCTTTCGCGTCTTTCTAGAATTGCGGTCATGGTTATAACTTGGTTTATTTAATCATTAGAAGCTCCCAAGCATACACATAAGGCTTGTTATTCAACAGTATAATATGAGTCATATCTGTATGTCAACCAACATTTTGACATGGTTATAAATATTCATAAAATTCATAGTATCCTCTTCCTTCCATAAACTATATGCACATATATTGAAATGGTTTTCAATAGTATCCGTAGATATTAATACCTACGGTATTAATGCGCTCTATTGGCATTCCTTCTTTCTTTATGATTCAAGGTAATAAATATTATTACCTTGGAGTTAAATGTGATTAGACAAAACTCTTTCGATGGGTAAGAAAGACCCTTTCATTTCTTAAGGATGATTCCCGAATAGTGGGATGCTACCTATCTTGCTTGTTAAGAGCAATGGATAACATTGAATTGCATTGGATCTGCAATAAGTAGACAAAATACTTTTAGGTGCTAGATTCTGGTACTCTGGGTTGCCCGGGACTTGAACCCGGAGCTCATCGGATGGAGTGGATTATCTGCTCTTTTTAATAGGAGCAAGAAATCTCTCCCCAAACCGTGCTTGCAATTTTCATTGCACACGGCTTTCTCCATGTAGTGATTTGATCCATCATTTGGTTGGATTTCCGGTTGGAAAAGATCTATAGCATCATAAATTGATCCTGGCAATTGCTCAATAAGCATTTCATTGGTCAAAATCAGTTTTCTATTTGTTTATTCCGCATCTTTTGCCAGAAATTAGCCAGGGGGTTTATCTGGCTAATTTCTGAATTCCAAATTCGTTCTCTCTGTGAACGAGTTTTTGAAAAGGACGAAGAAATGGATTCTCTTTCTTTTGAAAATGATTTTGTAAAGAGTTCCGAACCTAATTGTTCTCGAACTACACGTATAGTACTTTTATGTTTACAGGCCAAAGTTTTAGCACATGAAATTAAAAGTATATACTTTATATGATATAAACCATCTTGATTGATGGATCCACTGTAGTAATGAAAAAGATTTATCCAAATTTGATCGAATCGATCGAGAATATCATCATCTGATAGACTGGTCCAAGACAATTTACTAATTGGCCACCCTGAGATGTCACAAAACTTTTCTTTAGCTAAAGAAAAAAGAATTGATTTAATCGGAGCTGTTGAGTTTAATTCATTGGTAATAAGATCGGTAATGAATAAATCATCTAGCATTTTGGCTCTAACCACGAGAGGTCTCATTTTAACATGCATAAAAAACCCTAAAAAAGAAAAAGAAATCTTGGATAATTCAAGACTGCATATCCTATACGGTTGAAACCAAAGATGAAAATAATATTGCCAAAAATGAAACAGATGATATCTACATTTTTTCACTTGAAGATGCGTACCCTTTAGAGCTATAAGGGATCTTTCTCCATATCTCACATAATGGATGAAAGAATCCTTCAACAAACAGATCTTTTTTGTTGAAATTTTTTGAGGAGGAAATATAACAATATCTTTGATCTTTTTCTCAAAATGAGTTCGATCCGGAAAAGAGTCATATAACAATGACTGTGAATTAAAAAATCGTTTAATAAGAGGAATTAAAAACGATTCGCATTCATACACATAAGAATTCCAAAGGAACAGGGAGAACGTATTTTCTCTCTGTGTAATCAGAGATTTCTGCAAATTTTCTTTACTAAAACTACATTCATGGAGAATCGATCGTAATAAATGCAAAGAAGGAGCATCTAGGATCCAGCGACGAAAAAGTCGAACCAAAATTTCCGGATGAATTGAATAGGGCACTCGTATATCTGATATATAATTGGAATGTGGTAATTTATCCTCCATAAAAGGAAATATGCAATGGATGGATCGGAGACTATTCCATCCATCCATTCCTTTTATGAAATGTTTTGATCGCATTGCGAACGAAACTTCCAAGACAATTGTAAACCCTTTTAGTATCGATTTAAAAGTATTCTTATTGTATTCAATGAATTGATTTGAATCGGAATTCCCGAATAAACTAATTGAATTATTCTGTTTACGTATTCGACGTATTGAACGTTTTACAGCCAGGAAACTCAAAAAATTAGAAACTAAAATTTCCGTCGGTTCCTCGGAACCAGATCTATCTAAATGATGATCATGAGCAATTGCGTAAAGATCTTCCCGAAAAAAAAGCGGATATAAAAAGAATTGTTGCCAAGATCGATGTTTGTTTGAATTTCTTTGGAAGTCATCCATTTTTTAAACCCCCGGACCCAAGAATAACCTGTTGGATTATTCAAGATAATACATGGTGCGATCTAGTTGGAACATAATAGAAAATGTCTATCAGATAGATCTTTTTCTTCGCATAGATCTTCATTCGTCATGAGGAAGAATGAAAATTTCTTATTTTGGCAGTCCGATCGCTCTCCTGACTCATGGAATAGAATTAACATGGTCAGTACACTATTTCTCTTACACATTTGTTTTCGAGTACTTAGGACTCATGGTGAATGTAGAAAACCCTAATTTACTACAGGGAAAAACTTCCTTTATCGGTTACTAAAAGGCTTTTAACTTCCGATTAGTAAAGGGAATTCCTCGTTGAAATGAGGAACAGAAGCTCGTTCTTCTGGTTTTACTTATGATTCAAGCCATCCAGCTTTATCCATTGACTCACTTGACTTAATCACTCGCACTCTCGAATTTATTTGATCTTATTTCAAAAGAAATTCATTTGTTCAAATTAAATTGTATACACATGTCAATAATTTGTATACATTATTATTTGTATATGCATTGAATTCCTTGATCCGCCGCTTCTGCTGATCAAAAACGAAAGTCGAGATTCTTAGAACGACATGCTGCTTTTTCCATTTTTGTTTTTTCAGGATCAGTCGTAGTCTTACTAATTTTACCGATGGTATAGACGAATTGAATAGTTCATCCGAACATGTAAAAGACCATAGTCGCACTTAAAAGCCGAGTACTCTACCATTGAGTTAGCAACCCTTATTTGTATAGATACAGCCGAAGTAGAGCAGTTACTTGATTCAATCGATCAGAAATAGAACCTTTACAATAAATCATCAAGGATATTAATAATCGAATCGAACTTTACCATTTCTTAATCAAATCAAGTGATCTTTCCGGATCAGAAAAAATCTGATCCGTTGAACGAATTCACCATAAAAAAAAAGAAATAGCGGATTTATTATATCCAAAAAATATGCTATTGTCAATCCCGAAATGTTGGGAAGGATTGTTGGATTGACATTATATTAAGATGAAAAATGATTAGGACTATAAAGAAAAGATCGTTAGAAATGGCAGTAAAGTAAAAAAAAAGTACAAATTTATTATTTTATTTAATGAATAAAAAACGATAACAATTGTTTATCATTTTTTGTTTCATTCATTCAGTTCGTTCTCACAATTCTAATCTTTTTCATTTCTTCTCCTTCTCTTGAAGAACCGCTTAACAAAAATCCTTATGTGCTTCCCTATAAAAGATCGCACAGGAATAAAATACATGAAATGAAGATATAATAAAACAAATATAAATGGATAATAATAAGACAACCATGATACAAAACTTATATAATAACTAAATTTTATATGATCTAAACCTAAACGTAGACGCATTATTTAGAATACCCCCTTTTTAATAAATAAAAAAAAAAATTGAAAACGCGTTTAAAACGAGAAATTTTTGCAGAAAAATACCATGACACAATTTCTGTAAATTGAGTTACTAATTTGATAAATTATACAATAGCACTATAAATAAATAAAACTCGTTTTATTCTTATTGATTGAACCCAAATTCCTGAAGAGCTCTTCGAGACTTAACGTCAAATTCGATAGGTAGCTCATTGATTTCACTTCAATTAACCCTAGATTCTGCCCCTAGCTGAAAAAAAAAAAAGTTGATACCAAGCTCCTATATCTTTTTTTTATAAATGTTGAGCTAAGAGTATCTTCGCGTCAAAATGGCGGATGTCATAATCCACAGAACTAATCATGTCGTTTAAATCACACGTTGCTTTTTACCACATCGTTTTAAGACAAATTTTTATCATACAGATAGATCTCTTATCCGATCCTAAAATAGATATGTAATTATTAATAGTCATTCACTCAATTTCTAGAATACATTTTTTAGAATTAATTGGTTTAGTTAGCTAGGTATTCAATGCTTCTTTAGCTGCGTACATTACTTCGACAGTAATGGTTTCAATCCCCTTTTGTCGTGCAAATTTTTCAGTATTTCTTTCCACCTTTTCTCTGGCAAAACGAGGAATTTTACTTAATTCTAGTCGACTTTCAGGATTCCAAATTAGGCCTATATCCGTAGATATAGATTTGGATATTATTTCTTTAGTATCATGACCACCAAAAATATCTAGAAGATGGTCCTCCATACCCAGAGCAAATGAGTTATAAATTAAATCAGCTATTTGATTAGTACCTTCGTAACCTAAAAAAGGTCGGTATCCCAAAGGAAAGTTTTGTATATGAACTGGTGCAGAAATAACTCCACACGGAATATCAAGACGTTTACCAATATGACGTTCCATTTGAGTACCAAATATTGCAGATGGTTCCGTGTGAGCGATCATATCTCCTACCTCAGCATGATCATCTGTGATCAGTATTTCATCGCAGAAACCTTGAATTTGCTCTTTGAACCATTCCGCATCGTGTTTGCAATAAGTACCTGCACAACTGACACGAATCCCCATTTCTCGAACAAGTATCTTAGTGATTGAAGCAGCATGAGTTGTATCACCAAAAACAACTGTTTCTTTACCCGTCAAATTCTGACAATCAATAGATCTTGAAAACCAAGCAGCTTGGGAAACAAATCGAGTTTGTCCGTCGATATAAGGTTCATAATCCACTCTTTTATTCGATGAACTAAGAGTCAACGTATTCACATTTTTTTGAATCTGGCGGATCCACTCCGCCATATCTACAGCTCCCATGGGAGCTATAGATATGTAAGGCATCCCATATTCTTTATTTAAATATACCGCTGTCATTAATCCCACTTCACGATAAGGAATTAAATTGAACCAAGCTTTTGGTAATTTTTTAAGATCTTCTACAGATCCTCCTTCAGGAATTATTTGATTAATTTCAATATCCAGATCTCGTAATAAACGTCTTAATTCACGACAATCGTGTTGATTATGAAAACCCAATGTAAAAATTCCAATTATATTGACAGAAGGCACATCTGTGAGAAATTGATCCCATTTTTCTTGTCTATGACATCTATCTAAATAATATCGAACCACCTGTTCTAAAGTTCTATCCGCTGCTTGAATTTCATTTACTTGATAATGATCAACATCTGCAAAAATGACGTCGGAATCAGAAATTATGGATGCTCTATTCACAAAGTTCTGTAAATCTTCTTGCAAAATACTAGAGGTACATGTAGGTGTCAATATAATAAGATCAGGGTGTTCCTCTTTATCTTTCCGGAGAATATTATCCACAACTCTTTCTTGAGATCCACGTGCTAGTACGTGACGATCTACTATGCTAGCAGTTGCGGCAGTAAAATCTCTTTCACGTTCTAACATAGAACGCATGACATTAAAATAATCATCTCCTAGAGGAGCGTGCATAATGGCATGCACATTTTTGAAAGAACTAGCTACTCGTAGGGTTCCAATATGAGCAGGACCAGCATACATCCAATAGGCTAATTTCACTTTATCTCTATCTCAATTTGATCTGTATTCCAATTCTACACCGCAAAAATATCCCTTTCTCTATTTAGAATCTTATCGAAATCATATTTCCCTTCTATAAGTCTTTTTTTTTTTCAATTCAATAATACTGTTCCACCTGGGACGGAAGGATTCGAACCTTCGAAATAACAGGACCAAAACCTGCTGCCTTACCGCTTGGCCACGCCCCATTATTGTTTTATAATAATCCATTAAGATAAATTGACGCAATGTTTTGAATCTGAATTGCATTATTATAATTCGATTCGTTATGCAATTATGCATAACCGGAGGGGCATAGATTCTGGAGTTAATCAGATATCTAACTATAGGGGAACCTAAAAAGAAACAAGAATATACATTCATTGGTCATTCCCTATCAGAATAGGTAAAATATTGTATAAATAAATGATCCCTTCCAACTCGAAAACTAAAAGTCTAATCTTGTCGAACAATTCGATTGATTGGCCAAATACTTTTAGATCTTTACATTATTCATCGGAGAATCAAAATGTCAGTTATCCTCAACTTCCATATTTGTCTAGACGATGCCGCTTTTCATTTGAATAATCCCTTTTTTGCCAAATTGCCTGAAGCTTATGCAATTTTTGATCCAATTGTTAATGTAATGCCCATTATCCCTCTGTTCTTTTTTTTATTAGCCTTTGCTTGGCAAGCTGCCGTAAGTTTTCGATAACGATAATCTAAGTTTTTATTGATTTTTGTTTGTATCACTTGATATGGAAAAAACATATTTTTTTTATATCATTTTATGATTAGTTAGTTGTTACAATTTAACTATTTATAATTGGATCATTTTCATTAACTAAATTGATGTAACATTCTTTTTCCTTGTTCTGATGTTTATTTTGTGATACATCTATTCTCGACAGATCAAAATAACTTTAGTCAATATCAACGGCATCACAGTTGCAGTTTGGGTGATTAGCTAGTGATTAGAATATGTTATTAGAAAGAAGATAACATATCTTTCAATATTCTATTTAAAGAACGAGTAAAGATGATAATTTATCTATTTATCTATTCCAAATTTTCTTCTATTTTAGACATAGACTGTACTTGTTTCTATTGTTTTGTTGATTGTGATAATCTTAAACAAGTTTAGGATAGTTTAATTAGTATTCGAATTCCTATTTATCCTGTTCAATTCCGAGCAAAGAACAAAAGAGAAACAGAATAGATTCAATTTTGAATCTGCTTTTTTTCTTTGCTCAGCCAATGCCAATAGCCAATATATGATACAAAAATTGATGATCTATTCCGTTTTCTAATAAGAATAATTTCGGAGATTACATAATGCTTACTCTTAAGCTGTTCGTTTACACAGTAGTGATATTTTTTGTTTCTCTCTTTATCTTTGGATTCCTATCAAACGATCCAGGACGAAATCCTGGGCGTAAAGAATAGAAAAAAAGATTAGAAAGTAGATTTTGTCAAAATCCCTTATAGGTTTTGAGGAGTAATCTCAGACTGAACGGAGAGAGAGGGATTCGAACCCTCGGTACAAAATAGTTTGTACAACGGATTAGCAATCCACCGCTTTAGTCCGCTCAGCCATCTCTCCTAGATGGCAGATCTAAAATGAATATAGCATTTCACTAAATAAAGACCAACATTTGTGAGAATCCAATTTTCTTTTTTTATTCCATTTCAAACAATTTTTCGCTTTTTCTAGCCCGGCCAGTATCTGGCCAGGCCATTGTCTTTCCTAGATAAGGAATTAATTGACTAAATTATGAAGAATACAGTGCTCTACCTAATCTGAAAGCTAAAATCATTATTATAAAAGTAACAGCAATAAAAAGGGCTATCAAAATTTGACCTTGTGATATCATTTCTTATATTTCCTTTTATGTATTATATTTTTATCTCTTATTATAAGATTAATAGATAAGCATTTGCTATATATATATTTTTTTTTTATTCCAACTATTTCAGATTATAATCTGGATGAGATGTTCTAGATTGGATTGAAAATGTATAGATCATATTGAAGGGTAAAAAAGAGATTTCAAAGACTAAGAGTGGATCATTCTTATTTTCTATATCTGTCATAAAGAAAAACTAATTCCAAATTACTTGAATTATTCTAAAGAATGTGTTAATAATCATAACAACTATCTATAAATAGACTAGTTACTAAAGAAAATCATACTATTAGTCATGGAGTATTCCCTACAATATTGATTGAGGGTTTTTCTTTTTTCTTGTAAGAGTAAAAACAAAACAATAAGGTAAGGGACGGAAGAAGTGAAAAGAAACTATCTCTTATTAAGTTTTCAGGAATAGGAAAATATGATGATCGGAACTTGCATTAGATTCTTATTAGAATCTAAAAATTACTTTTTCTTTTTCCTATTGGACAAAAAATCGATCTGTATGATACAATGAAATTGTGGCGGGTATAGTTTAGTGGTAAAAGTGTGATTCGTTCTATCATTATATTCAACAGAGTTGAAGGATCTTTCAACTCTCATTTATATTTTTTTATATAAAAAAAAAAAAACTCTATTTACTATATAGGTTCTAAACCTCTCCTATGAATACCCTGGGTCAGGAAAGGAATTGTGCGCATTCTCGTAATTTGAATTTGGAATGAATGATAAAATGACGATATTTTCCATTCAAGATGGCGAAACAGAATGTAGAATTTTTTAAAGGATTAGACCGATCTATCTAATCGGATCAATCAAAGATCCATGGATATCAAAATATTATTTTTCATCGTAACTAAACTAAATGTTCAACTACTAGAATAAAAAAAGTTGGAGTCAAATAGCTAGGTAACAGTGACTTTGGTTTACTTTAGTCACCGTGATTTTGTTTGAGCTCGGTGAAATTTGATTTCCTCTAGGATCGCAATCAGTAGAAATAGAAAACGAAGTAATTAGAAAGATTTTTGAGCCTAATATTAAGAATTTAAAAATCTTATCTTTCTATAGGGATCATCTATCAAGTGAATAGGTATTTTCTATTTAAGGTTCTTCACCTGAAGTTAAGAGGAAAGAACTACAAATACAACTAACATAGATGTTATGGAGCAGAGCATAAATAATTTATGTATTATGTGAAAAAGCGTTTTTTTTATCAGACCTCCCTTTCTATCTCTCTCTCATGGAGGAGCCGAATGAAATGAAATTTTCATGTTCGGTTCTGAATTAGAGGCGTTAATCAACGTCGACTATAACCCCTAGCCTTCCAAGCTAACGATGCGGGTTCGATTCCCGCTACCCGCTCATTCATATTTCTTATTCTTATTTCATTTTTCATGCCCATGTTACCTACCTATTCTTTCTCTTTCGTTCCCGAATCTCGTTGTGAATAGAGAAAAAATCATACTTTTTTATTCCCAATCGATAAAGGAATAATGAAAATAAAGCGTCCATCGTCTAATGGATAGGACAGAGGTCTTCTAAACCTTAGGTATAGGTTCAAATCCTATTGGACGTAATAATTCGTCGTTATGCTTTGTTAAATGTTGCAAAATGATTATTTAGCTCTTTTATACTATTTCGAGCATAATAAAAAGTTGGAGATTTTCTTGAATAGCTTCTTTTAAGAGATCTTCTGCTTGTTGCGTGAATGTCCCAGTAGAACGTATAATTTCTCCAAATTGGGGTTTATTTTTTACTAAATACTCGCGCAGCTTAAGAATAAATTTTTTAACTTGTACGATCTCTAATACATCTAGATATCCATTCGTTCCGGTATAAATCATAGCTATTTGTTCTTCCACTGTCAAAGGATCTGATTGAGATTGCTTGAGCAACTCGCGTAATCGTTGGCCTCTTGCCAATTGATCTTGCGTAGCTTTATCAAGATCAGAAGCGAATTGTGCAAAAGCTTCTAACTCTGCAAGTTGAGCTAATTCTAATTTTAATTTCCCAGCTACTTGTTTCATAGCTTTCATCTGAGCTGCGGATCCTACTCTAGATACGGAAAGACCCACATTAATGGCAGGTTGAATTCCTGCATTGAAGAGATCAGCTGACAAGAAGATTTGTCCGTCGGTAATGGAAATGACGTTAGTGGGGATATAAGCTGAGACATCTCCAGCTTGAGTCTCAACTATTGGTAAAGCAGTCAAACTACCTCCACCTAACTGCGAATTTAATTTAGCTGCTCTTTCTAATAAGCGAGAATGTAAATAGAAAACATCTCCTGGATAAGCTTCCCGGCCAGGTGGTCTTCTTAATAGAAGAGACATTTGTCGATAAGCTTGTGCTTGTTTGGAAAGATCATCATAAATGATTAATGTATGTTGTTCTTTATACATAAAGTATTCGGCTAAAGCTGCTCCTGTATAAGGAGCAAGATATTGTAATGTAGCAGGAGAATCTGCAGTTTCCGCTACCACAATGGTATACTCCATTGCGCCACGTTCTTGGAACGTATTAACTACCTGAGCTACCGAAGAAGCTTTTTGACCAATAGCGACATAAACACATATTACATTCTGATTTTTTTGATTTATAATCGTATCTGTAGCTACTGCCGTCTTACCGGTCTGTCTGTCCCCAATAATCAATTCTCGCTGACCGCGTCCTATAGGGATCATAGAATCAATAGCAATAAGACCCGTTTGAAGAGGTTCATATACAGAACGTCGTGAAATAATACCTGGAGCGGGAGATTCGATCAATCGAGATTGGGAAGATGAGATCTTCCCCTTACCATCAATAGGTCGAGCTAGCGCATTTACAACTCGACCTAAATAAGCATCACTTACTGGTATCTGAGCAATTTTTCCCGTTGCTCTCACGGAACTACCCTCTTGTATCATCAAACCATCACCCATTAATACAGCTCCAACATTATCTGATTCTAGATTTAGGGCAATACCTACTGTACCATCTACAAATTCTACTAATTCCCCTGACATTACTTTATCAAGACCATGAATACGAGCAATGCCATCTCCTACTTGAAGTACAGTGCCAATATTAACAACCTTGACTTCGTTATTATATTGTTCAATCTGTTTACGTATCATACTACTGATTTCATCGGGTCGAATAGTTACCATTAACACTAGTTAATTCTCTTTTGAAAAATAAGACCTAGTATATATATATAACGTTAATCAGTTATGTTTTTCATGCCTAGCAGCAAGTCGATATTATGCTCGATCGTACGTAAATGTAACTCACTATTCAGACGATTATTCAGAGTTCCTAGAGCTCTTTGGACAGCTTGGCGAGAAATTTGTTGTCGAACCTGTTCAATTACTCTTTGTTGTTCCAATTGAACGGTTTCATTCTTTAAATTTTCTAATTGTTTCAAATTAACAGAAGCAACATTGATAAGATCCTCTTTTTCTTGTTCTATTTGAGAGTATCCATTTTCCCGAATTTCACGCGCTCGCATTTCTACTTCCCGTAAGCGAGCCCGGGCTTGCTCAAGCTGATTAGCAGCTCCTTTACATAATTCTTCAGAACTCTGAATAGTACTCACTATTTTCTGTTTACGGTTATCTAATAAATTACTTAATGAAAGTAGATTATCTATTCATAAGTTGAACGAATAATCTCTTCCCAAACCGAACACGAATCTTTCGATTCATTCGGCTTTCCCGCTCGGCTTTTTTTACCAAGCCTACCCTTTTCGTTCATATTATGTAAATTAAAAAAAAAAAATCAATCTATCAAAGACCGAAATCTACGAAGGGCTCTTTTGCCAAAAGGGGTTTTTTGTTATCAACTGAGTTGTTGTTTTTTCTTTTCGTATTTTTTTTCTTGAATAAATTCGCTTTTGTGTAGGTCGTCGGTTCCGCATTTAAACCCCAAAAATTGTATTGGATGGGAGATTAGGACTATTTTTCAGTAGATAGATTGAATAATTCCATTGATATGAATGTTATATATCGAATTAACCTCCAACTATGCCTTTGAACCCATCTCATATTAGCACAGCGGTTGAAAGAGTACCAGTTTTGCTTGGACTTCAAGCAGTTTAGCTTTAACCATTCTAAAGATTTTCTCATATTGGTTGGGATTGGTCAAAAATTTCCCAATCAATTACGAAATGCTATAGTTCTTCCATATTTATTTTTTGCCCTTTTAGAAGTAATTCGTTGAGATCATGCACTTTTCTATCTACAAAATGCAGTTGGTTGGATCCAGCTAGATTATTCAAATATACAACTCGCACACACTCCCTTTCCGAAATAGGTCAGTACACCAAGCACCACACTGAGATTTAGTATATTTGTTTCTAAAATATTGGTATTTAACCTGAAACCCTCAGCGGAGGATAAAAAAATTAGGGAAATGAAAGAATCAGTTACATTTTTCATACGCTCTCCCCTCATAGATAAGGATACTTTTACAAAGTTTTTTCTCCGACTCGATTCATTCTGGATAAACAGATTTCGAGTACTTAGTAAGTCCCAGGTCCCGCATAACGATAAATAAGGATATAATAAAAAAAACTTTGCTCAATCTATCTACTTCTCCGAGTGTCGCAAGTCTTTCTGACCAAAACAAGTGACGTATAAGTCCATTATTTTGGATCAGCCCCTCCCCTATTGGCTGAACAAGAAAATTGATAAAGGGGGGTCCTTAAAATCCCGAAGGATACGGATTTTAGTCTCCGAGATTAAACAAATGGATTAGCAAATAAAAGTGCTAGAGCTACAACTAATCCATAAATAGTTAAAGCTTCCATAAAAGCTAAACTTAGCAGTAAGGTACCTCGTATTTTACCCTCCGCCTCCGGTTGTCTCGCAATACCTTCAACAGCTTGTCCCGCAGCAGTGCCTTGACCAATGCCAGGTCCAATAGAAGCAAGGCCTACGGATAATCCAGCAGCAATAACGGAAGCAGCAGAAATCAAAGGATTCATGGTAATCTCCTCTTAGATTAAATAATGGTGGATAATATGATAGTTTTCTCTATTGATTTGATTGTTCACGTTCAACTAGAGAACAATTTCTTTTCTTTGAAAACAACTCAATTTTGATTCGACGAAATGGTATTAAAAAATTATTTGATAATACAAAATAGGTAAATCCTCTACCCTTATATTATATCCTTTTTTAGATGAAATATTCTATCTCTAAAGAATTAGAGATAGAATATATAGACAAACTATGTACATAAAACGTATCCCTTCGAGTCATTGCTCGAAACCGGGATACACACATAGTTTACTAAACTAATTCCCATTAGTAAACCTATTAATATTCTTAATGTAGATATGAATCTACAAATATGATCTATTCTATCTATCGATTTTATCGACGGGTGAGGTGATCCTTAATCTTTCTACTAAGATCTTAGAGATTCAGTATTTTCATTTATGACTATAATTAAGGGGGAATCAAAATGGAAAGAACATTTAACGTTTTATAAATATAAATGAGCAAATTATTATGAATCTGAATTAAAAGACTAAGTCCAATTAATTAAATTAATGATGACCCTCCATGGATTCTCCTATATAAGCTGCGGCTAGAGTTGCAAAGATTAGAGCTTGAATGCCACTTGTAAATAATCCTAGGAACATTACAGGTATAGGTACCACTAAAGGTACTAAGGAAACAAGAACGGCAACTACCAATTCGTCAGCTAATATATTTCCAAAAAGCCGAAAACTAAGTGATAGAGGTTTCGTAAAATCTTCTAATATGTTAATCGGTAAAAGTATTGGGGTTGGTTGAATATATTTACCAAAATAGCCTAAACCCCTCTTTGTAAGACCTGCATAAAAATAAGCTACTGATGTGAGCAAAGCTAGAGCTACTGTAGTATTAATATCATTTGTAGGCGCGGCTAATTCCCCATGAGGTAATTGAAAAATTCCCCAGGGGAAAAGAGCACCTGCCCAATTAGAAACAAAGATAAATAAAAACATGGTTCCTATAAAAGAAACCCAAGGACCATATTCTTCTTCGCCAATCTGAGTTCTAGCCAAGTCCCGAACAAATTCGAGAACATATTCCACAAAATTTTGAGCTCCGTTTGGAACAATTTGTGGGTCTTGAACAGCTAGAGTAGCTGAACTTAATAATACAGCAATTACAATCCAGGAAGTTATAAGTACCTGTGCATGAACTTGGAACTCCCCTATTTGCCAATAAAAATGCTGACCTACTTCCACACCGGATATCTCATAGAAAAAATTCAGCGTGTTAATAGGAAATTGTACAATATTCATATTACCCTTTCTATATAAAGATGAATTTAAAAAAAAAAAATGATTTTGGTTCAATGACCGATTCCTCAATTATTTCACTATCATCAGTTAGGTTACGAAATAAAATAATGAAATGATTATTTCATTGATTAAGAAGATTTCTGTATTTCTAGACAAATATATCTTAATCTATTCTATAAGATTTGGGAATAGTAGCCAACTTAGTTTTAGCTTCTCTTTTTTTTGTTTATTCACTTTTTATAGAATTACAATGCTCTACCCGTGCGAATTGCTAAAATTAATTTATTTAGGATCAGTCGGATTGGTCCTCTACCATCATCATTGGCTGGGATTGGGATATCCACGAGATCCGGGTCACAATCTGTATCAACTAAGCAAATTGTGGGAATACCCAAAGTTCTACATTCCCGAATAGCAGTATATTCTCCTTTTTGATCGAGAATTATTACAATATCGGGTAATTTTTTCATGTATCTAATACCTCCCAGATCTTCCTGTAATTTGTTCAATTCTCTCCTGAGTATTGCTGCTTCTTTCTTCGTAAATTGATCAAATCCTCCCGTATTTTTTTTTTTCATTAAATTTTTGAATTTTTCAAGTCTTGCTTCTGTAGTAAACCAATTAGTTAACATACCCGCGAGCCATTTTTTATTTACATAATGACATCGAGCTGCTAAAGCAGCTAATTTAGCTGCATCAGCTGTTTGATGTTTTGTACCAACTATCATAAATTGTTTTCCTCTTTTTGCTCCATCAAACACAAAATCACAGGCTTCTGATAAAAAACGAGCGGTATAAGTCAAATTTATAATATGACTATTTTGACGTTCTTTAAAAATGTAAGGTGCCATCTTAGGATTCCATTTTTTTGTCTCATGACCAAAATGAACTCCTACTCTTACCATTTCTTTCAAATTGATGTTCCAATTTTTTTTCGTCATTTTCTTTTTTTGCTTTTTAATATGAACTGGAATACCTACATTCCAATGGAATGGGTTAAATTGCTTGCCGTAGCCTACTTGGTACAAGTATTCATTTGATTTTTTATTTCTTTTTATACAATAAAGCAAATTGTTAGATTTCTTTCTTTATAAATTACTTTTTTACTACTCCTACTCGTTTTGATTTTTTCTTTATTTTGACTAGTTTTTTTAGAACTTTTTTTTTTTGTTTTTGCAATAAAACTTTAAAGAAAAAATCTTTCACTTTTATTGAAAATATATTTTTCTTACTCATTCTCGGATCTATTTTACTCCGTTTTTTCAAACGGTTGAATCCAGTACCAACAGGTATCATTCTCCCGAGAATAACATTTTCTTTCAAGCCCTTCAACCAATCAATGCGACCTTGAAGAGCAGATTTCGCTAAGACCCGAGCAGTTTCCTGAAAACTCGCTTCCGATAGAAAACTTTGAGTATTCAGAGATGCGTTTGTCATTCCCAATAAAATGGTTCGATAGTTTATTCTTTTTTCGAGAGCACGATCCATTCTTTGTGCTTGTGATAATCTAATGAGTTCTCCGGGTAAAAAAAGACTATTTAGTCCATTTTCAAAATTTTTATTTTCGGACTTTTCGACATCTACAACTAAAACTTTCGATGTAATTTGGCGCACAATAATTTCTATATGCTTATCAGAAATTTGTACCCCCTGAGATCGATAAATCTTTTGAATTTCATTGACCAACTGATTCTGACTATCCTCCATAGTTATTCTAACACTGGTGAATGACCCCCAAAAGTTTCCAAAAAATCTTGCCAGGTGTCTGTTCAATTCTTTAAATTTTTTTTTTCGATTTTTCGCTATTAAAGTATTCGAGCGGGCTTCTGATAATTGTTCAACTTTAGGAAGACCTTGAATTATATCATCGGATTTTAATCTGTCGTATGACATGGTGATTAATGTATCTCCTTCGTAAAGAATTTTCCCATAATAACTATTATGAGTTGCTCCTCGAGTACCCAAATAGGGTTTAGCTAATCTAATGATAAAAGATCCCTCACGAACAACTACAATTTGACCAGATCCTTGGAGTTGTTTATCTTCGAATATCCATATACTTTTGCAAAAAAATTGTCCAAGGCTGACTACTGGAAATGTTTTTTCAAAAAAATTGGATAGGGAAAAGTACAAATTAAAATTGAAAAGAATATTTCTGCATGAATCAAATTTATAAATTTCCCTCTTTTCGTCCATAAAATAGCATTTAGCTACTTGAAAAGTATTCGAGTCATTGTTAGAAATTGAACGTTCATTTAGTAATACTTTTTTATAAGTCATCAAACGACAGTATGGAAAACGATTAGAAATACTATGTAAATAACCCAGGAAACCTGACAATGCCATTTTTTTATTTGCATCCGACTTTTTTACTGTATTTAAGCTTTTTAAAGAATCATTAAACAAAACGATTTGCAAAAAATCAGAAGTAGACAGAATAATAAAAGATTGATCTTTTTTATTCTCATTAGGTACTGAACGAATAGTTCCCTTACTAAGTAATTTACTTTGATCATTCGAAAAAAAAGAATTAGTGTGACCTAATTTGTTATGAAACAAAAATGGAGAACTTGCCATATTAAAAGAAGGGTATTTCAGCAAGCTAATTTGAATCATATTGATAATGATCTTATTTGTTCTTACTGAAATGAGAGAAATATAAGCCTTTTTTATTTTGAATCTGGGCCTTCCGTCTAATTGATTTTCAAGAAAATTCCTTTCTTTTTCAATTGAATAACCCCCGAGAATATTCCCATATTTTATCATTTTTGAACGAGGGTCATTCAAAAAAGCAAAAATATTGTTATTTTCATTTTTATAGAAAATAGATTCTATAGGCATTCTAAGAATTAAATGAGGACAAGGGATTCTTCGCTTCCCCGATTGTTTATCACACCATAATGGTACGATGAGTTCGTTTTTTACCCTCATATTGTTGGTATTTTCAAAAAGAATGGTGCAATCGATAGAGTCTTGATGTTCGTTAGCTATGGTTCGATCAGTTTCGAGATAATTGAATATTTTTTTCCCTCTTTCAAAACAGTTTGAGTCAACTGATTCGTGTTTCACCTGATCCACTGAATAATTCGAAAGTGATTTATGTTTGTAAAGAAGAAGCTCTGTAATATCCACTTGATCTTGATCTTTATGAAAAGCGGATTCATATATCCCTCCCGATAATACCCATAAATGAGTTGTCTTTTCTATTAAATTAGACAGCATAGGGATATTCCAGTGCATTTCTCCTGTCAGGCCAGAATATATAGATTTCTTTACTTTCTCTTTAAAAGGGGGTTTTTTTGCACGAATCTCAGCAATTATTTGTTCCGATTCCACGAGTTGATTATTCTGAATGAATAGCAAGCTTTCTGGCGGAATCGTTAAGTTTTGTACTTCATATTGATTATCGATAGTCACGTCTAAACTATTATGGCATATATAAGCAGGGTGCCCATGACGGGTGCGGGTAGGAAAAACGAAATTTTCGTTGAATTCCATTTTTCCGGTGAACGGGGCTCGTATATGTTCTGCAATATCACCCGTAAATACCCCACCAGTATGAAAAGTCCTTAATGTTAGTTGAGTTCCCGGCTCTCCAATTGATTGGCCTGCAATAATGCCAACTGCTTCTCCTAATTCGATTAAGTTACTATGAGTAGTATTCCGACCATAACATAATTGACAAATCCAAGATATACTTTTGCAAGTAAAAGGGGTTCGTATATATATTGGTTGTATTTGGAAATAATAGAATTGATTGGCAAGTTTAATTCCAATATCTTCATTGCGCGTGGCAATACATCTTCCCTTTATATATACATCATCTGCTAATACGCGCCCAATGAGTGTTTGTAGAACAAATTGATTTTTGATTGTTTCTTGATCTTGAATAAGATTTACAAAAAGACCTTGTATAGTACCACAATCTACTTTACGTACAACGAGGTGTTGTACTACTTCAACAAGTCTACGTGTGAGATATCCAGCATCTGCTGTTCGTATAGAAGTATCTACAACTCCTTTACGAGCACCGTAACAGGAAATAATATATTCTGTTAAGGAAAGTCCTTCACGTAAATTTCCTTGAATGGGTAGATCGACAATTTTTCCTTGAGGATCTGACATTAATCCTCTCATACCTACTAATTGGTGAACTTGAGATATACTTCCTCTAGCTCCTGAAAAGGACATCATATGTACTGGATTAAGAGGATCAGTCATCTTAAAATTCGGATTCATTTCTCGTTTCAAATATTCACTGGTAGCATGCCATATCTCAATCAATTGACGTAATTTTTCCACTGCATGTACATTTCCATAATCATGATGTCTTTCCGAAGCAAACCCTTGTTGCTGCACATCTTGGATAAGCCATAGTTTAGCTGGTGTTGTTAAAAGATCATCAATTCCTAATGAAATAGCTGCATCGGTAGCTTGCTGGAAACCTAAAATCTTCAGTTGATCTAATACATGTGATGTATATGTCATTCCAAATTGATTTACGAATCTTTTAATAAGGTGCTTCATAACAAATTTATCCATCCCTTTATTAAAAAAGGGCACTTCAAAAGGAAAGGGTACTTTGAATTTAGGTTGTATCATAAGAATAAAGAGGGTATTTTCAATTTAGGTTGTATCAATAAAATATTTCCATTTTGGATAAAATCTCCCCATTTTGGGTTGGGGAGTAGGAATCAGCAATGGGTTTAAGCTCCAAAGCTCCTTTAATCTTTATCTCTGCATCAATGAAAGGATCATAAGATTAATAACATTAAATTCTGAATAGTGACAGTTCTTGTCGGATATCATAAGTCCACAAGCCTTTTATAGCTTCTTCTATTTCTCGATTAAAACGAATACGACCAACGGTCGTTCGAATGTATTTATTAAGTATTTCCCCCACTCTACATTTTCTTATTCGAAAATGATCATAGATTTCGTAGAAGGTACCGAAAGATTCATATTGAACTTCGATAGGAAGTTCTCGATTTACTGAATTAATAATAGAGGTATCTATATCTCTCCTCCATCGGAGCCATAAAGGACTGTCTAAATCAATTTGTTTTTGTTCATAAGCTTTAAGCGCATCATCATAGCTATAAAACGAAGGTGAGACGATCTTCTTTTTTGAATTATTCGGGTGGTATCTATTTTCATAAATGCCCTGGTTTTTTTGAATAGTTGATCTATAAAGTCCTAGAAGCATATCTTGAGTCGGTACACAAATAGGGTCTCCTATAGTTGGAGAGATAAGATTGAGATGAGAAAACATAAGTAAACGAGCTTCTACTTGAGCTTCCATAGATAAAGGTACGTGAACAGCCATCTGATCTCCATCAAAGTCTGCATTAAACCCTGCGCAAACCAATGGGTGTAACCGAATGGCACGTTCTTTTATTAAAATGGGTAGAAATGCTTGTATTCCTAATCTGTGTAAGGTGGGTGCTCGATTTAACAATATGGGATGTCTTTGGATAGTCTGTTTAAGTACGTTCCATATAATAGGTTTCCTATCTCGAATTAAAAATTTAGCAGTTCTTAGATTGGGAGCAATCTGTCGTTCAACTAGATCACGAATTAAAAATGCTTGAAAAAGTTCTATTGCGATTTCTCGGGGTAATCCACATTGATACAATGAGAGATGGGGACCTACCACAATAACAGAACGACCTGAATAATCGACCCGTTTTCCAAGTAAATTTTCACGAAATCTTCCTTCTTTCCCTTGGAGGAAATCTGAGAACGATTTATAAGGTCTATCCTTACTATCTTTCACCGGTTGCGCACCTATACTGTTATCAAGAAGTGCATCTACAGCTTTTTGGACTAATTTCTTTTGATCAAACAATAAATTTGGTATTAGAAATGCACGAGTCCATTCTATGGATTCTAAAAGATTATTATTTCGACGGATAACTTTTAGATAAAGTTCATTGAGATCCGAAGTAATCACTCCACCTTCATTTAATTTATACATTGGCCTCAGGTCGGGAGGAAGAACTGGTAATAGGCATAAAACCATCCATTGTGGTTCTACATTTGTTTGAATAAAATATTGAGCAAATTTCATCCGTCGAACCAGGCGATCCTTTCTTCTTTGAAGTGAAATAAGTTTTTTCTTGATACTATTATATAGTTTTTTCAAAGGAGAGTCTTTCTTCAAAAATTGGGGTTGTATCTCCAATAATATAGATATTTTCGTATCTATTTCCTTCCATTCTATATATGAATGATCTATAATCATTTGCAGATCTAGACCAGCTAATTGTTCTTTGATAGCTTTTCCTCCAGTGGCAATTTCTCGCTCTTGAAATAGCGCAAAATCCCAAGAGAGATAAGAAGCAATATCTTTTGCCCAAGATTTAGACTCATATTCACGAAGTTTTCCCTGAAATCGCAATAAAGTTGGCTTGTTAACTGTGGGCCTAGTAATAAAAACATTTGGATAGGTTTTACAATCTTTTTTCCCCCCCCTCAGAATCGGACATGAAAGTTTCCTCTCATCCGGCTCAAGTAACTATACCCAAATGGAAAGTGATTATGTATCATTATGCAAAAAATGTTTTTTGCTCTCTGATACAGACAATGTTTCCCGACGGTTTTCGTCCCCAAGTGATAAAACTAAATAGTTACTCTTTGCTCAAGTGCCAAGTGAATTCGATTATTGGTTTACAATTCGTATTATGACATAAATACGTAATTAATGAGCAGTCTTCTCCCTTTTGAACGATACATTTCTTTGTGAAAGATCTTTAATTTATTGTGAAATTCATATGGGATTTACTTGTCTCTATCTCTTTATTAATTGATCCTGTAGGTTTCTGTTTTACTTCGATGGTTACAATACTATTTGAAGCATATGTGCGATGAATAGACTCCTATAACCATATTTTCTCTTTGGTCTAGAATAAAAAGAAAAATGAAACAGATTTTTGATTCCATTTTGTTTCTGTTTCTGATAAAAGAAGTATTTTTACGAAGTCCAATTAGTAATTTAAATTAATATATTACTCAAGATATTAACCCTAGATTCATTCCTCTTTATCAACATGGTTCTAATTCTGAGCTTCATGCCCCTCTTGCCGAGGGACGTGTCAGAGCTAAGGGCATCCCAATTAGATTGAATAGGATGACAGTTCCTATGGATCTGTATAATCGGAGCTTGTGATCAAGTCACACATCGCAGTATACTAGGTCTTCTAATTCTTTACGAGTTTTATTTAATAGATTCGCGATATAACTGGGACGTCGTTTGAAATACCAAATATGAACAACTGGACATGCCAGTTTAATGTATCCCATTCGATATCTTCGAATTCGAGGATCAATAACAAGTTCAACTCCACATTGAGTACAAAAATTGGAGTCGTAGTTTTCCTTCTCATTTTCTATCATTGGAGGTTTTACACAAGCACAAACTCCCCTTTTCCTAGGTCCAAATATCCTTTCACAAAGTAATCCACCTCTTATTGGTTCATAAGTTCTATAATCTAAAATCTGTTCTGCAGTCACTTGTCCGACTCTTTCTCCATTAGGTAATATTCTTTCAGACCAAGCGAGAATCTGCTCGGGAGAAACTAATCCAATTTGAAGTTGTTCGTGTTTATTCTGGTCATTCATAATAAATAAATTTTGATTCATTTTGATCAAACTTCCTTCTTATCTATCTGAAAGTCTATCTCAGATAGAGTAGTATGATTCAATTCTAGAGCTAAAGATCGTAGTTCTCGACTGAGCAATCGGAAAGATTCTGTAAAAGTGGTAGGTTTAGGCATTGGTTCTCCGTTGAAAATGGCACCAAATATTTTTTCACGAGTGTCCATATGATCAGATTTTAAAGTAAGTATCTCGTGTAAAATATAAGCAACACCAAAACCTTCTAGAGCCCAAACTTCCATTTCTCCTACTCGTTGTCCTCCTCTGGAGGATTTTCCTTTTAGAGGTTGTTGTGTAACCAACGCATAAGGCCCACGGGAACGTGCATGAATTTTGTCGTCAACTTGATGGCACAATTTCGATATATAAGCTATTCCTATTGTAACAGGTTGTTCAAAAACCTTTCCTGTTCTTCCATCAATTAATCTATGTTTTCCAGGATTATCAGTTTCAAATACCCATGGATTAGCTGTTTGCTCGCTAGCTTTATAAAGCTCAGAAAACACTAGTTTTCTAGAAGCTTCTCGCTCGTACCTTTCGTCAAAAGGTGGAAGTCTATAATGTTTGTTCATTAGTTTTCCTGCTAAACCAAGTAAACATTCAAAGATCTGTCCTACATTCATTCGTGAAGGTACCCCTAATGGATTTAATACCATGTCCACTGGTGTTCCATTTTGTAAATAAGGCATATCTTGCCTGGGCAAAATTTTTGAAATAATACCTTTATTACCATGCCTTCCCGCTACTTTATCACCCACTTGTATTTTACGTTTTTGTAAAATATATACATGAACTTTTTCTATAATATCGCCGAGATAATCGTCTTCCTCCTCCTCGAACTCCTGAAAGCATCTCACATCGATAACTCGACCTTTTACACCTTTAGGGACTCTGAAACAATTTTCTTTTCCAGTAGGTGCCTTAATATCAAATAAAGCTTGTAATAATTTTCCTTCTGGAGTATTTATTAGTGAGTCTTCTTCTGCTTCCAGTATTAATTTACCTACTAATATATCACCTGTTTCTATCCAAGATCCTATCATTACAATGCCGTTTTCGTCCAGATGACGGAGTAAGTAAGCATTTAAATGAGGTATTTCTCTAGTTATTACTTCAGGGCCCTGGTCCGTAAAATAAACTCCAATTTCATATCTTACGATCTGAAAAGAAGTAAAAATGTCTTCATATACCAGACGTTCACTAATAAGTATTGCATCTTCAAAATTGTATCCTTCCCATGGCATATAGGCCACTAAAATGTTTTTTCCCAAAGAAAGTTCTCCCCCTGCTGTAGCTGCACTGTCTGCTATAATTTGTCCCCTCTTTACATATTCCCCTTGGCGAACTCGGGGTTTTTGATGCATACAAGTATCACTATTAGAACGTTGATATAGAATCAATTCTGTTTCTATATTGTCTCGAGCAACAGATGAAGTTATGATTATATTTTCACCATCAATATACTTTATTTTTCCCCCTTGCTTGGCTATAGCTACACTTCCTGAATCTAGAGCTACTTGACCCTCCAATCCAGTTCCAACAATACACTTCTCAGGTTGAACAAGTGGAAGTGCTTGACGCTGCATATTAGAACCCATTAAAGCACGATTCGCATCATTATGTTCGATAAAAGGAATAAGACAAACTCCAACGGAAAAATATTGGGAAGGGAAAATACTTCTGAAATGAATTTGGTCCCATGCAAAAAATAAAAATTCTTGCTGAAATCGAGCTGCAGTCAATTGTTCCTCTGGAACCCCTTGATTTAATGCCAGAGAATTTCCTATAGCTATCCGATAGTATTCATCTTCTCCCGGTAATAGATAAACCATATGGTCTTTGTTCGATCTCTCAGATAGCCTATAGAATGGACTTTGTAAAGAGCCGTAATGACCAAGCGTTGCATAAATAGATAACGATCCAATAAGCCCAACATTTATTCCTTCGGATGTCGTAATCGGACAAATACGTCCATAATGACTAGGATGAATATCCCGTGTACGAAAAGTAGACGTTCGACTTGTCAATCCTCCAGGGCCCAAAGAGCTCACTTTTCGACTATGAACTATTTCTGCCAACGGATTAGTTTGATCCAAAAATTGTGATAAGGGATGTAACCCAAAAAAATTATGAAAAGTACCCGTTAATGAAATGAAAGTTTCCAATTTAATAAGAGTTATTCTCTTTTTAGCATTGATTGATACAGCAGGTAATATAGTTTTTTCAACTGCTTCTCTGAAATCATATAGAGCTAATCGTAATTGCTCTTGTAATAAATCTGCTACAGAACGAATATATCGATTTTGTAAGTGATCTATATCATCGGGTGTACCTGCTCCAAATTGCACTTTGATAAGGTAATCCACAGCAGCCAATATATCGTACGGTAATAATAAAATTTCGTTCTCGGGTATATCAAGACTTAGTTTTTTATTCAGATTTCGTCGACCCATCTTTCCTAATAAACATTTCGTTCGAAAAAATGTTGTTACTTTTTCATCTATAGACTCAAAATCCAATTCTTCTTCTTCTTCTTCTTCTTCTTCTCCTTCTTCTTCATTTTCGTCACTTATGTAAAGTTTTTTATAAAGTTTTAAAATAGCTTTCCGCTTCCCGCCATACCAATCGTACTTGTATGTATAATACTCCTTCGAATATTGGAAAAACGCTTTAACATTCTTATAGTTAAAAATCTCTTCGAAATTTAGACCCATAGCCAATAAAAAAAGTAAAACAGATATTTTTTTTTTGTTTATACGAATCCATATCTTTTCTTTTTTTTTATTAAGCTCTAATCTTGATCTTCCTCCCCAATCTGAAATTATTGTGCCAATCCAGATAATGTTTCCCGACGGTTTTCGTTTCCAAGTGTAATAAATACCGGGGCTTCTTACTATTTGATTGACCACGACTCTGTAATTTCCATTTATTACAAAAGTTCCTTTAGAATTCATCAAAGGAATATCTCCCAGATATAAAATCTGGTCCTGTATTTCACAAGTTTTCTTAGTTTTCTTAATCAATCTTGCTGGTACATATAATTGACAGTTATATGTAACAGACATATATACAGCATCTCTCTCTTTAATGAAAGGTTCTGTTAATTTATATTCAGAACCAAAAAGAAGAATTTTTATCTTTTTATTTGAGCTTTCAATTTTTGAAAAGTTATTGATTTCTTCTATTAAGCCTTGATTGATAAAACGAAAAAATCCTTCAAGTTGTATTTTACCAAATTGGGGAATTGTAAATATTCCTTTATTTTCTTCTAATCGCATTGAATATTTGCTATCCTATATTTCTATAGTAAATTTTCTATTTCGATATTGTATTCCCCATTAATCTAGACGAATAAATTCGACAAAAAATTGACATGTTTTGTTCACTATATCAAAAAAAGAAAAAGAAAAAAAGGAAGCTATTTTCTTTTATTATTAAACAAATGATATATGATGTAAATATTTCTATAGTTGTAAATTCTCTAGTTATTGACAGACAAAAGTGGATTTAGTATACTTGATTGGGTACTCTAAATTCCTATTCTATACTAAAGGCAGGAACTTAAATTCCTAACCGATATTAATAGGTTATAGGTTCCATTTCAATAAGATAATTGAAAACCAACCCCTCTTTTTCCTATTGGAAAAGTCTAAATCCCCTATTAGACCTGGGGACTATAAATTGGTTATATGGCATATCCGAGTGATAAACAAGAATACGTGAAATACCTTACATATCATCTCCGATAAATAAAGCAAAATATAGTTTTACCTTAGGATAAACTAGATATGGGGATGGCGACATAGCCAAGTGGTAAGGCAGGGGACTGCAAATCCTCGATCCCCAGTTCAAATCTGGGTGTCGCCTTGGTAGTCTAAACAAATACAAAAGTCTCTATTTGTATCCATGTCTTTTGGAGACAACTTGTGTAGCTTCAGGTGCTATTGCTAATATAGCAAATAAAATTGAATTTTATCGTTAATGTCTGATCTGATAGGTAGTTTATAGTAATTAGTTACAATAAAAAATTTTGAGAAGCCTCTACTATCGACTCATCCTTTCAGAATAGGAAGGTAGAAGATTCCCACTTTACACTATTTTGAATAGTTCCATTATCATGAAGAATCAATAATGATATTATTTTTTTTTTACTTTTTTTTAAGTTTTTAAAAAGAGAGGGATTCGTATGGATATAGTCGGTATCGCTTGGGCTGCTCTAATGGTAGTTTTTACTTTTTCTCTTTCACTCGTAGTATGGGGTAGAAGTGGAATTTAATAGAATTTGAATAGTCCTTCTGTGTTTAATCGTTCTGTTAAAAACAAATAAACAATGATTATTACGATGATTAAATCATTACTATCATTAATTATTTATCTATCGTTAAATTAAATTATCAACGAGATGATTTATAATATCAAATTGATCATGTTAGAAATAAAATTCTACTTCATATTTAGAAAATATGAAGTAGAGTTTTATATAGCGAACCATACTATTTTTCACTATACATCTGTTAAAGCATATGGAGCATTATTGCTCTGTCTTTTCCATATCAATTTTTTGCCTTTACGATATACAATTTTGTATATTACTATGGAATAGTAAACAATGCGTATTCGTATTATAAATATTTTTGAAAATATTATTAAAATCAAAATAACACCTATGTTTTTATTTACATCAATTTTTCCAGTAGATATGTAAGAAATTATGTCTAGTTCCCACGAGACAAATTATAATTTAGATCTACTTATCCAAAATCTGTATATAAGTGGTATAAACGAAAATTTTTTTGTAACTACTTCTTCTCAAAAAAATCTACTGACCGCTATAACTTTTTTATAGTTACGATTTAGACTAATTCTAGATTCTAAGTAATCACTCTAGTTCACTTTGAGGCTTCGTTTGCGCGTAAATGACGATTAGAAAAGCAGTGGGCACTGCAATGAATAATAGAATAGCAATAAATGCAAGGTTATTTACTTCCATGATTGATTTTCGCTTCGTTTTAAAATAACTCGAGATTTGATCTCATAGAGTATCTCTTTTTTTTTACAAAAAAAAAATTTCATTAATGTTTGTCTCAATCAAATATTTATTTTTTATGTTAATGTCTATTATATATTAGAACAGGATCTATCTATATAGAGATAGATGGTTTTGATAATAGTCAAAAACCAAAAAGGGTCTAGTAAAAAATTGATGAGCAAACAAAAATATGAGAGATGAACGCAGAGCGTAAATCTATACACGGTATTCTTCCTAACACAGATCTATCTTACTACGCCTTTTTTTATTTCTCAAGGAAAAAAAGATTGCGGATCTAATAATTCGGCGAATCCACACACAAAATGTGTAAAAAAAGATGTCCAATCTATTCTAGTCTACTCTATTTCCCTTTTTTGCTCTTGTTTGGGGTAGGAATCGCTCAAACAATTGTTCAATTTATTGAATCGGGACTGACGGGGCTCGAACCCGCAACTTCCGTCTTGACAGGGCGGTACTCTAACCAATTGAACTACAATCCCACTAGGTACAGTTTATTGACTAAACTGTCATAAAAAAAACTGTGCCGGGTCGTATTTGTAAAACTTTTATCTTTCAAATTTATATATCAAAACTGTTCGTTCCGATTCTTTCTCTATACAGTAGGGTAGGGGATTCAAAAACCAATTACCTTTCTTATCTGATAGATAAATATCTATCTCAATCTATCAAGTTGGTATTGGGCCGAGCTGGATTTGAACCAGCGTAGGCATATTGCCAACGAATTTACAGTCCGTCCCCATTAGCCACTCGGGCATCGACCCAGGGAAAAATGGGAAGTTGATTATAGTACCTAATTAGGTACTATAATGACTTTCCTAGCCTACCTAGTACCCCTAGGGGAAATCGAATCCCCGTTGCCTCCTTGAAAGAGAGATGTCCTGGGCCACTAGACGATAGGGGCCTACTTATTGTTATAATATTCAAATCCCTAGGAATTTGTCAATATAAAAGAATCTTTCTTCATATTTCATTATTTAATATTCTTCTTGTGTTGTCAGGATCGACAATATAACTATATTCAATTAATTTCTATTATTGACCCCATTATTTGGCATCTATCGAATATGTAATAGACTTCTCCATTGGTAATGAAATGGTCAAAAGCCCTTTTAACTCAGGGGTAGAGTAACGCCATGGTAAGGCGTAAGTCATCGGTTCAAGCCCGATAAAGGGCTCTTGCTTGCAATAAAGCCCAGTTGTTATTTTAAACATTTATTTGATTAAGACAAAAAAGCTGCAATATACCTTTTTTTGTTATAACGGAATAGAACATGTTAATATAATTGAGCACAACTAACATATATAATTTTGTTTTTTTAGATAGAACTTTTTTTCTTATATCTCGCTACTAATAAGACGAGGAATAGTATAAGATTAGGCATAATATACTTCACTTTCGTATTTTTCATTGAAGAATGACTAATTTCAATTAGTACGTATTACTTATAAAACTAAATAAAAATGAGAAGTAAGTGAACCTAACCCATTGACTGATTAATAATATAAGTTATTCTTATATTGAAAATTGAGGTAGATTTTGAAAGTGAACCTTCATGAAATTATTCAAATACTCTCATATTTGGTTGTTAATTGGATATTCTGTCGAATGATTTTTTTCTTTCAAAAAAAAAAAAAAAAAATGGATATGTAAGTCTGAATTCTAGATGGAAGTATTTTCCTTTTATCTTTAAAAGCATAATTCGATTATGATGTACCAAACATTCTTACTATGTTTGTACAAGACATTTTATTTTGGTCATTCTACCAGTGGAAAATAGATTGGAATTGAGATAAAAAAAAGATAAGAAAAAAATCAAATAGAAACAACTTCGAATTATCATGCATTTACTATATATAAGTAATTCGGTTTCAATATAAAATCCGTGCCAATAAGGAATCTTCGAAACCCGATTTATTGAAAGGGATGATGGATGAAAAATTGTCCATAAATATTTCAATATAAAACAGTGTATACCCTTTGATTCTATCGAATAGGGTGTTCGGAAAAGGTTGAAATAGTTAAATAGGAGGATTACTATGACTATAGCCCTTGGAAAGTCTTCCAAAGAGGAACAAACTTTATTTGATATTATGGATGACTGGCTACGCAGAGACCGTTTTGTTTTTGTGGGTTGGTCCGGTTTATTGCTTTTTCCTTGTGCTTATTTTGCACTAGGCGGATGGTTCACGGGCACAACTTTTGTGACTTCGTGGTATACTCACGGGTTGGCCAGTTCCTATTTGGAAGGTTGTAATTTTTTAACTGCTGCAGTTTCTACGCCTGCTAATAGTTTGGCACATTCTTTGCTACTATTATGGGGTCCTGAAGCACAAGGAGATTTTACTCGTTGGTGTCAATTAGGTGGTCTATGGACTTTCGTTGCTCTTCATGGTGCTTTTGGTCTAATAGGCTTTATGTTACGCCAATTTGAACTTGCTCGATCTGTGCAATTACGACCTTATAATGCAATTGCGTTCTCTGCTCCGATTGCTGTTTTTGTTTCCGTATTCTTGATCTATCCATTAGGTCAGTCTGGTTGGTTTTTTGCGCCTAGTTTTGGCGTAGCAGCTATTTTCCGATTTATCCTCTTTTTTCAAGGTTTTCATAATTGGACCTTGAATCCATTTCATATGATGGGAGTTGCCGGAGTATTGGGTGCTGCTCTTCTATGTGCTATTCACGGTGCTACCGTAGAAAATACTTTATTTGAAGACGGTGATGGTGCAAATACATTCCGTGCTTTTAACCCAACTCAAGCCGAAGAGACTTATTCTATGGTCACTGCGAACCGTTTCTGGTCCCAAATTTTTGGGGTTGCTTTTTCCAATAAACGTTGGTTACATTTCTTCATGTTATTTGTGCCGGTGACCGGTTTATGGATGAGTGCCATTGGAGTAGTTGGCCTAGCTCTAAACTTACGTGCTTATGATTTTGTTTCCCAGGAGATTCGTGCAGCAGAAGATCCTGAATTTGAGACTTTTTATACAAAAAATATTCTTTTGAACGAAGGTATTCGTGCTTGGATGGCGGCTCAGGATCAGCCTCATGAAAATCTTATATTCCCTGAGGAGGTTCTACCCCGTGGAAACGCTCTTTAATGGAACTCTAACTTTAGCTGGTCGTGACCAAGAAACCACTGGTTTCGCTTGGTGGGCTGGTAATGCTCGACTTATTAATTTGTCAGGCAAATTACTTGGAGCTCATGTGGCTCATGCCGGATTAATTGTATTCTGGGCTGGAGCAATGAATTTATTTGAGGTGGCTCATTTTGTACCAGAAAAACCTATGTATGAACAAGGATTGATTTTACTTCCCCATCTAGCTACTCTAGGATGGGGAGTCGGTCCTGGTGGGGAAATTGTGGACACTTTTCCCTATTTTGTATCCGGGGTACTTCACTTGATTTCTTCTGCAGTTTTAGGCTTCGGTGGTATTTATCACGCACTAATTGGACCCGAAACTTTAGAAGAATCTTTTCCATTTTTTGGTTATGTATGGAAAGATAGGAACAAAATGACCACAATTTTAGGTATTCACCTAATCTTGCTAGGTGTTGGTGCTTTTCTCCTAGTGTTTAAGGCTTTGTATTTTGGTGGCATATATGATACCTGGGCTCCCGGCGGTGGAGATATAAGAAAAATTACGAACCTTACGCTTAACCCAAGTACTATATTTGGTTATTTACTAAAATCCCCTTTTGGAGGGGAGGGATGGATTGTTAGTGTGGACAATCTAGAAGATCTAATTGGAGGACATGTGTGGTTAGGTTCCATTTGTATCTTCGGTGGTATCTGGCACATCTTAACAAAACCTTTTGCGTGGGCTCGCCGTGCGTTTGTATGGTCCGGAGAAGCTTACTTATCTTATAGTTTGGCAGCTCTCTCTGTCTTTGGTTTCATTGCTTGTTGTTTTGTTTGGTTTAACAATACAGCTTATCCCAGTGAATTCTATGGACCTACCGGCCCAGAGGCCTCTCAAGCACAAGCATTTACTTTTCTAGTTAGAGACCAGCGTCTTGGAGCTAGTGTGGGGTCTGCCCAAGGGCCCACTGGTTTAGGTAAATATCTTATGCGTTCTCCTACTGGAGAAATTATTTTTGGAGGGGAAACGATGCGTTTTTGGGATCTTCGTGCTCCCTGGTTGGAACCTTTAAGAGGTCCTAATGGTTTGGACCTGAGTAAGCTGAAAAAAGACATACAACCTTGGCAAGAACGACGTTCAGCAGAATATATGACTCATGCTCCTTTAGGTTCTTTAAATTCTGTGGGTGGTGTAGCTACCGAAATTAATGCGGTCAATTATGTCTCACCTCGAAGTTGGTTAGCCACTTCTCATTTTGTTCTAGGATTTTTCTTTTTCGTAGGTCATTTGTGGCATGCAGGAAGAGCTCGTGCAGCTGCAGCAGGATTTGAGAAAGGAATTGATCGTGATTTTGAACCTGTTCTTTCCATGACCCCTCTTAATTAAACCAGAGATAAAACTATAAATATCTAATTTATTTTTAGATATTAGAAGGATAGTTATATCCTTTGCCATTATTCTTCCAACTGAATCCTTGTTGCTCGGCTATATATAGTATAGCCGAGCATTTTTTTTTTGTACTGAACTAAGTTCTATCTAGGATTTTTTTTTTCATAAGCTAGGTTAAATTGTTCGATCAACAAAAGGAGAGAGAGGGATTCGAACCCTCGATAGTTTTTAACTATACCGGTTTTCAAGACCAGAGCCATCAACCACTCGGCCATCTCTCCCCAATGAGCATAACTCATTTTATCCCGACAGATAATATCTGTCTATAGGGCTAATAGTTATATATATATAACTATTATGATAATAAAAAGAAAATTTGCTTATTCTTTCTTTATACTCGAAATTCTAAAATTTCGATTCATTTATGATCAAATAAAAATCCGTAGTGCATTTTAATTAAAAAGACCGGATAGGGATCGAATGGTATAGCCTTTTGAATCTGTTGGAAGCTTTTAAGATTACAATCATGACTATTGCGTTCCAATCGTCTGTGTTTGCATTAATTGCGATTTCAATTCTACTAGTAATTGGTGTACCTGTCGCACTTTCCTCTCCTAATGGCTGGTCAAGTCAAAAAAATGTACTATTTTCAGGTGTATCATTATGGATTGGATTAGTCTTTTTAGTAGGTATTCTAAATTCTTTCATATCTTAAGATATATTGATCTTTTTATCCTTCCTCCCCCTGGGCATAAATGAATTCACAAAGGAATTTAATTTATGATAAATAAATTAACCAGGTAATGAAAGTGCTCAAGGGAGAGGTTATTTATTAATATGATTTATAATTGATCAATAAATCTATTGAAATAGAAAAATTGACCTCCATAGAATGGTAATATATGGGTATTAATATATACCCATATAACGAGTCAAATGCGGGTATGGTTGAATGGTAGAATTTCTCCTTGCCAAGGAGAAGATGCGGGTTCGATTCCCGCTACCCGCCTATCTGTAGAATAGAAAGTTATCGTATTGGTTTAGTCGTATTTGTATCGTATTTATACATACAGCCAAGATATATGAAATTTATTGTGTCTTTGCGGAGACGGGATTTGAACCCATGACTTCAAGGTTATGAGCCTTGCGAGCTACCAAACTGCTCTACTCCGCGTTATCCCTTCATATTAACCTTTCTTATAATACCATTATAATGGGTACATCGAGCAATCCCTTGGGTATTCTATTCTCCCTCCCTTATATAGGGAGGGACTTTTCTATCGTAACAATAACTTTATTTCTATCATAACAATAACTTTCAATAATTCTTTTCTTTACCCTACCAACTCGATTTTGTTACCCCAGCCAACAAACATGCGTGAGCCATTTCACGGATTATATATCCGGATAATTCAAAGTCTCTATAATTGGCTCTGGGTCTTCCAGTCTTCAAACAACGTCGGCGAAGACGTGTAGGTGCACTATTACGCGGTAGAGATTGTAATTTTCTATAAATTTCCAATTTTTCATCCAGTGATGAGACTTCGCTCATCTCTTTTTTCAAAGATTGGCGAAGCAAATTATATTTCCTTTCCAATCTTTGTTTCTTTTTCTCTCTTTGAATGAGACTTTTTCTTGCCATAATGATTCAGCTACTTTATATAAAGAATATAGATCAAATTTGAGATGGAGAAGTATTACGTGGATTACTCCTTCTTTTTATACACAGAGATTGGATTTAAAAATCTAAAAACTGTGTATAAAAAGAATTAACCGAATTTACCTGATGTAGAGGCGATTAAGAAAGCTGCATAGGTGAATATATAGCCTACAGAAAAGTGAGCTAATCCAACTAATCGTGCTTGAACAATGGAAAGAGCTACCGGCTTATCTCTCCATCGAACTAAATTAGCCAGAGGTGTGCGTTCATGAGCCCATGCAAGAGTTTCAATCAGTTCTTGCCAATATCCACGCCAAGAAATAAGAAACATAAATCCAGTAGCCCAAACAAGATGTCCAAATAAGAACATCCACGCCCAAACAGATAAACTGTTCATACCAAAAGGATTGTATCCATTAATTAGTTGTGAAGAATTTAACCAAAGATAATCTCTTAACCACCCCATTAAATAAGTGGAAGACTCATTAAATTGAGCTACATTTCCCTGCCATAAGGTTATATGTTTCCAATGCCAATAGAAAGTAACCCATCCAATGGTATTCAACATCCAGAAAACTGCTAAATAAAAAGCATCCCAGGCCGAAATATCGCAAGTACCGCCCCGTCCCGGACCATCGCAAGGAAAACTATAACCAAAATCTTTCTTATCAGGCATTAGCTTAGAACCGCGCGCATCTAAAGCACCTTTTACTAAAATCAATGTAGTCGTATGCAAACCTAGAGCAATAGCATGATGAACCAAAAAGTCTCCGGGACCAATTGTTAAGAAGAGTGAATTTTTATTATCGTTAATAGCATTCAACCAACCGGGTAACCATAAGCTTTTTCCGGCATTGAATGCTGGATCATTTGCTGAAGATAAGAGCACATCAAAGCCATATAAGGCCTTACCATGAGCAGATTGTATCCATTGAGCAAATATAGGCTCAATCAAGATTTGCTTTTCTGGAGTACCAAAAGCGAGCATAACATCGTTATGAACATAAAGTCCCAAGGTATGAAAACCTAGGAATAAACTAACCCAACTCAAATGAGATATTATGGCTTCCTTATGCTCCAACATTCTCGCCAATACATTATCCTTATTTTGTTCTGGATTATAATCTCTAATGAGAAATATAGCTCCATGAGCAAATGCCCCCGTCATAATGAATCCGGCAATGTATTGATGATGAGTATATAAAGCAGCTTGAGTAGTAAAATCTTGTGCTATGAATGCATAGGCAGGCAAAGAATACATGTGTTGAGCTACTAAAGAAGTAACAACTCCCAAAGAAGCTAGAGCAAGACCTAATTGAAAGTGAAGAGAGTTATTGATTGTGTTGTAAAGACCCTTATGCCCGCGTCCTAATAAGCCTCCCGGAGGAACATGTGCTTCTAAAATATCTTTTATGCTGTGTCCAATCCCAAAGTTGGTTCTATACATATGACCAGCAATGAAAAACACAAATGCAATAGCTAAATGATGATGCGCGATATCAGTTAGCCACAAACTTTGAGTTTGTGGATGGAATCCCCCGAGAAGAGTTAGAATAGCAGTTCCCGCCCCTTTAGCGGTACCAAATAAATGACTGCTGGAATCAGGATTTTGAGCATAAAGATTCCACTGACCTGTAAAAAGTGGTTCCAACCCTTGGGGATGTGGTACTACATCTAAAAAATTATCCCACCTTATGTGCTCTCCTCTTGATTCAGGAATAGCCACATGAACTAAATGCCCCGTCCAAGCCAAAGAACTGACTCCAAAGAGCCCTGATAAATGATGATTTAGACGAGATTCGGCATTTTTAAACCATGAAACACTTGGTTTCCATTGAGGTTGTAGATGCAACCAACCCGCTGTTAAAAAGAGAGCAGAAAGAAATAGCAAGAAAAGAGCTCCAATATAAAGATCTTCATTAGTGCGTAAACCAATTGTATACCACCACTGATAAACACCGGAATAAGCAATATTTACTGGACCGGGAGCACCTCCTCGGGTAAAGGCTTCTACGGCCGGTTGACCAAAATGAGGATCCCAAATTGCATGAGCAATAGGTCTTATATGTAAGGGGTCGTGGACCCATGCTTCGAAATTGCCTTGCCAAGCTACGTGGAACAAATTACCAGAGGTCCACAGAAAGATTATAGCTAACTGACCAAAGTGAGAAGCAAAAATCTTTTGATAAAGGCGCTCTTCGGTAATATCATCATGACTCTCAAAGTCATGTGCAGTAGCAATACCAAACCAAATACGACGAGTAGTTGGGTCCTGGGCCAAGCCTTGGCTGAACTTTGGAAATCTTGATGCCATAATGCTTTATCCTCCTAGCCATTATCCTACTGCAATAATTCTTGCTAGGAAGAACGCCCATGTTGTGGCAATTCCACCCAGAAGGTAATGAGCTACTCCTACAGCGCGTCCTTGAACAATACTCAAGGCTCTTGGCTGGATAGCAGGAGCAACTTTTAATTTATTATGGGCCCAAACAATAGATTCAATAAGTTCTTGCCAATATCCACGGCCACTAAATAGGAACATTAAACTAAAGGCCCAAACGAAATGAGCACCTAAGAATAAAAGACCATATGCAGATAATGAAGAACCGTAAGATTGGATTACTTGAGAAGCTTGTGCCCATAGAAAGTCACGGAGCCACCCGTTAATTGTAACGGAACTCTGCGCAAAGTTTCCTCCTGTAATATGAGTTACCACTCCCTGATCACTTATACTACCCCAAACATCGGACTGCATTTTCCAACTAAAATGAAATATTACTACCGAAATTGCATTGTACATCCAGAATAACCCTAAGAAGACATGATCCCAGGCAGATACTTGGCATGTTCCTCCTCTACCAGGCCCATCGCAAGGAAAACGAAAACCAAGATTCGCTTTATCGGGTATTAAACGAGAACTACGAGCAAATAAAACACCTTTAAGTAATATTAATACAGTCACATGGATAGTAAATGCATGAATATGGTGCACTAAAAAATCCGCAGTTCCTAATGGAATAGGCAACAAGGCCACTTTGGCACCTACTGCTATCAAATCACCACCTCCCCAGGTTAAGCTGGTACTTGCTGTTGCATCAGGAGCTGTCAAACTGGGTGCTAAAGCATGAGTGTTTTGTATCCATTGAGCAAAGATAGGTTGTAATTGGATAGCAGTATCTGAAAACATATCTTTAGGACGTCCTAAAGCACTCATAGTATCATTATGAATATATAGACCAAAACTATGGAAACCTAAGAAAATACATACCCAGTTGAGGTGTGATACAATTGCATCACGATGTCTCAGAACACGGTCTAAAAGATTGTTGTACTGAGTAGTCGGATCATAGTCTCTTACCATAAAAATAGCTGCATGTGCAGCAGCGCCAACTATGAGAAATCCACCAATCCACATATGGTGCGTGAACAGAGATAGTTGGGTACCATAGTCAGTAGCTAGATATGGATAGGGAGGCATAGAATACATATGATGAGCTACGACAATAGTTAAAGATCCTAACATAGCTAGGTTAAGAGCTAATTGAGCATGCCATGAAGTAGTTAAGATCTCGTAAAGACCTCTATGTCCTTCCCCTGTAAATGGACCTTTATGAGCCTCCAAAATATCCTTGAGGTTATGACCAATAACCCAATTGGTTTTATACATATGACCAGCGATTAGAAAAAGAACTGCAATAGCCAAATGGTGGTGTGCAGTATCGGTCAGCCACAGACCCCCCGTTACTGGGTTGAGTCCTCCACGAAAAGTCAAAAAGTCTGAATATTTCGACCAATTCAGAGTGAAAAATGGGGTCAATCCCTCAGCGAAACTGGGATAAAGTTGAGCTAAAAGCTCACGATTGAAAATAAATTCATGAGGAAGCGGTATCTCTTTAGGGTCCACTCCAGCATCTAAGAGTTGATTAATAGGTAAAGAAACGTGTATTTGGTGTCCTGCCCAAGATAGAGAGCCAAGTCCTAGTAACCCTGCTAAATGGTGGTTCAACATGGATTCTACATCTTGGAACCAAGCCAATTTTGGAGCAGCTTTGTGATAATGGAACCAACCAGCAAAAAGCATTAACGCTGCAAAGATCAATGCACCGATTGCGGTGCAGTAAAGTTGCAATTCACTAGTTATTCCGGATGCTCGCCAAATTTGGAAGAACCCAGAGGTGATTTGTATTCCTCGAAAACCTCCACCCACATCTCCATTCAAAATTTCTTGGCCTACTATCGGCCAAACTACCTGAGCACTGGGTTTAATGTGAGTAGGATCGCCTAACCATGCTTCATAATTGGAGAAACGAGCACCGTGAAAGTACATCCCACTTAGCCAAATAAATATGATGGCTAATTGACCAAAATGAGCACTAAATACTTTGCGAGAGATCTCTTCCAAATCATTGGTATGGCTATCAAAATCATGAGCATCAGCATGTAGGTTCCAGATCCAGGTGGTAGTATTGGGTCCCTTAGCTAGTGTCTTTGAGAAATGACCAGGTTTAGCCCATTTTTCAAATGAGGTTTTAACAGGATCCCTCTCCACTATGATCTTTACTTCTTTCGGTGAACGAATGGTCATTGAGTTCTCCTCTTTCCAGACGAGACATGAGAAAAAACCCGCCGAATTAAAAAATAAAAAGAAAAATGACTATATATTCTAAACTCGTCCCTCTCTTTATTTCCCAGTTTAGAACTGGAGCGACTATGATACGGAAGTCGATTTGAGGCAGATGTTCAAATTTATTATGACATATCCGATAGGTGCTTAATGGACCGTTACGAGATATAAAACTTTCTCGCCCAGTGGTAAGATATATAAATATGATACAATCATTATTTTCATATCCAGATTTATTTATCCATATCTCTGGACCCATATGTTATATTAATAAATCTTTCATAAATTCTATTTATGGACGATATTGACTCATATTAAAAGGATTTTTTTAACAATCCATAGATTGTATTCTTTGTTCTATTTTATATTTTTTCATAATGATTATGCAATAAGAGAAGCTAATTCGTTCGAATAGCATGGTAAATTTCATCATCTTGACTATAGGAATCGGGAGATTTTCATTCTCGAAAACGTCCTGTAATCTTTAACCAATTTTGTGCTTCGATATAATTGCTTGGAGCAAGTGCTATAGCTTGCTTCCAATATTCAGCAGCTTGATCAAACCAAGCTTCCGCAATTTCAGGATCTCCCTGTTGAATGGCCTGTTCTCCTCGGTCGGGATAGAGTAACTTCTAAAAGTTTTCTTCCCTTAGAACCGTACTTGAGAGTTTCCTACCTCATACGGCTCAATTAACTATTCTTTAGTCCTTGTACCCAAACTTCCAAAATAGGGTAGGTAAATACGTTCAGCTTAATCGAAAGAACAGAATGGGTCAATGACATGAGTTTCAAACTTCACTTTCGATAAATGATTAGGTTTTCTCTTTTCTCCCACCGTAAAAAGATGAAGTATTAGAAATAAAGAGGTCTACTTCAGATTATCCAGATAAAAATCTTTTTAAGAGGTAACTATCTATGTTCTATATAGAAATTTTTGAAGTAATACTTTCCTACCAGGAAAGTATTACTTCACGTCTTTAGGATCTGATGCTACACCGCTGCTCAATAACCTAGTAAATCAACTCTACTACATAAATAGATTCCTTATTTTTGCCCATGAGCAGATTTGATCGTATCAGCCCGAACTTTCAATAATTGATCTTTATGGTGCTTTCTCCATCAATTGAATTGATTTTATTTTATCCATGGACTATCCAGGCTATATTTACCCATTCATATTTGGGCTCCTATGAGGGGTATTCTTTTTACTACAGCTGATAAAAAACCGTTGTTTTGGACGGTGCATATGTAGAAAGCCTCTTTTTTTTTCGTACTAAACGAATTCATTCTATAGTACAGATAGCCGCACGTAATGACAGATCAAGGCCGTGTTATTAAGAGCTTGTGGTAAAGACGGGTTTCGTTCTAATGCCTGGAAATAATATTCTAAAGCCTTAGTATGTTCCCCATTACTTGTGTGGATAAGACCTATATTATACAATATATAACTTCGGTCATAGGGGTCAATTTCCGGTCGCATGGCTTCATAATAATTTTGTAAAGCTTCCGCATATTCCCCTTCGGATTGAGCTGACATTCGTTACGGTCGTTCATTCAATTGAAATGATCTCCGCTTCAAAACCGTACATGAGAATTTCACCTCATACGGCTCCTCCTTTTTTTACAGAATAAGGAAAGTAATCAATTCAATTGACAAGAAAAAAGATTTTCCTTATGATTATGAATTAGCAGGAACTAGTGTATTTCCAATGAATCTCTAGCTATCCTTCTTGCAAAGATTTTATTTATTATTTAGAATCAATAATAAAGTATTTTAGCTTAGCACTACAAACATAACCTCTAACAATTTCTTTGTCCTTAACGCATTGTATTTTACGGGAATTATTCACTCCAACAGTCTCCGATGGTTCTAGCGGTATCCGAAATACAAACGAGATGGATGTTTGTTGCCTCAACCATTCTAACTAACCCTTAATAAAAATAAAAAAAATGTATTCTATATTCTTATTTTATTTATTATAACGAAGCATTTGTGTTGTCGATTTTAACGCGTAGTGCTTTTTCCCTTATGCACACCTATCATATAGATTTGACCATTAACATCTATGTAATAGATATAACCTTTCGCTTAATACTAGAATCTCAGAAGATCAAAGCATCTAAGGTTGCATAAATCGGGGATACACGACAGAAAGAATTGTTCTATTTAGAAAACTCACCTTCACTAAACGTCAGTTTTCACTTTTAATAAATAGAATAGAAAAAAAAGTAGAAAGAAAAAAAATCAAATCACACCATCTCTGTAATAGGTAAATGCCTTTTTCTCCCCTGAAGCCATTGGGATTATCTGCAATAATATATCCGCTACAATTGTGAAAGTCTTGTCGATAAAATTGTCATTTCTCTGAGATCTAGGCATAGTCAATTTATAAATTTGATAATTTCTTTCATTCCCCATACGGAAATGATTTCATGAACAAAATTATTTGCCAATGCACAATAGCATAATAAATTTTCTTACGATCGCAAATATGTAAACTGAATAAAGAAAAATTGGGAATATTTGAAAGAGTTTATTCAAATTGATAGCAATCAATAAAAAAAAATTTGAGAAAATGTTTATGTTTCACGCTCGGTTGCTCACGACCCCAACGATCAAACGAGTAAGTAAACGGCAAATTGGCATAAAATGAAAAAATGATGATTGATTGTGTTTGTGCATACTTATTATATAAGTATAGAATCTATTGAACATATCATTATGATAGAATTTGTGTCATTATGGTACAATTTGTACCATTAATTGACTTACCGACCGAAGAATTATTAAGAATAATTATAGGAAATTATTCTATAATAATTATAGAATCTATCAATAGATCTGGCTTAATTTCACAATTGGATCGGGCAATAAAAACTCTAATATTCTAAAAGAATAATATTAGATTGATGAAAGAAAATAATATCTTGAAATAAGAAGAAAAGCAACTTTGGTAAAATACTCTTTCTTCTGTCTGTCTTTATTCAAAAATACTTGACTTATGCAAAAGTCAGTTATCTCATTTTTGGGCATGAATTAGAAAAAAACTTGTTGTTTTCATTTTGTCAACAAATAAAGGTGTAGGAAAGATGGCTGAGCGGTTCAAGGCGTAGCATTGGAACTGCTATGTAGGCTTCTGTTTACCGGGGGTTCGAATCCCTCTCTTTCCGTATATTTGTATTCTTTTTTGCATCGTTTTATCATTAATCTAAACCCGATAGGATGGTTTCATTTTCCCACAATCTCCTTCCATGTCGGGGTAGAGAAAAAAATATTGAAAAAAAAAGAAATATTGAATTGAATAACAATGACATTGTTATGTAACATACAAAGGAACAGATGTGCAGAAATCCTTTCTTTTCATTCCCTTAAAACTGGGAATAATTTAAACTCGACGGGAATAGTATTCTACGACCAATAATTCATTAATCTTCAAACCGATACGCTTATTATCTATTATTTTTTTTACTAATCCACTATACTGTGACTTTTGTTTAATCCGATTTAAATGGGGGGGCACCCTCATTTTATCCTTTTGAAAAATCTCTATATTTTTCTTCACTATATTTCTCAATCCTTGTTTCTCTTTTATAGAAATTAAATCTTGGGGTTTGCAACGATAACTTGGTATATCTACTATACGACCATTGACCAGGATATGCCTATGGTTGACTAATTGTCTGGCTTCAGGAATAGTAAGCGCCATACCCAATCGAAAAAGGATATTATCCAAGCGCATTTCCAGTAATTGTAATAGAACCTGACCTGTTGATCCCTTGGCTCTTCTAGCAATACGAACATATTGAAGTAATTGGCGCTCTGGAAGTCCATAATGAAAACGTAATCTTTGTTTTTCTTTTAGACGGACAGGATATTTAGAAGATTTAAGAGGTTTAGAATGTTTTTTTTTAATAGGCTTTTGAATTCTGTTGGGTGTTTTCTTACTTAGTCCTGGTAAAGTTTTGAGACGACTTATTATTTTTAAACGAGGTCCGCGATAACGGGACATAAAAAACTCCTTATTTCAAGAAATGACATAGACATAAATTAATGTTGGAAAGAGGAATAATATAAACAGCACGAATATTGGAATGATTTTATATACAGAGAGAGAAACAAATTATCTTCAATTTGAAAATAAAAATATTGTAGAGAGAAAAAAAAAGATATGTTTCAATCATTGATTTCGTTTCTAGTTGAAACGAATCATGCCACGACAGACCCGGCGGGCCGACGATACGAAAAGTAAGAGCCTTTTCCTTATTTCATAGATTTTAACGATCTATCGTTGATAATGGTAAGAAGTGGAAAGAATAAAAACGAGCCAGCTATCGGGATCGAACCGATGACCATCGCATTACAAGTGCGACGCTCTCACCTCTGAGCTAAGCAGGCTCATATGCATGCAGTATGTAGTCATATGCTTATTGGCTGAAAAGATCTCTTCGAAATCGCTAGAATTATACATAGCGAATCGAATTATAATAATGCAATTCAGATTCAAAACATTGCGTCAATTTATCTTAATGGATTATTATAAAACAATAATGGGGCGTGGCCAAGCGGTAAGGCAGCAGGTTTTGGTCCTGTTATTTCGAAGGTTCGAATCCTTCCGTCCCAGGTGGAACAGTATTATTGAATTGAAAAAAAAAAAGACTTATAGAAGGGAAATATGATTTCGATAAGATTCTAAATAGAGAAAGGGATATTTTTGCGGTGTAGGATGGGACGATAACAACATTGCATCAAAAATGCAGAAAGAATATAATGCTCATGCAAATGAAATAATTGATGGGATGCAATTATTGTTTTATGATTTCGTTCTACAAGAAGGGGATATGGCGGAATCGGTAGACGCTACGGACTTAAATTTTTTGAGCCTTGGTATGGAAACTTACCAAGTGATAGCATCCAAATCCAGGGAACCCTGGGATATTTTGAATGGGCAATCCTGAGCCAAATCCGATTTCTAGAGACAATAGTTTCCTTTCCGAGAACGGGATAGGTGCAGAGACTCAACGGAAGCTATTCTAACAAATCAACATAATTTGGATTGGATACAATCCATTTTTGGAAGTAATAATTGTACGAGGATAAAGATAGAGCCCAATTCTACATGTCAATGTCAGCAACAATGAAAATTGGAGTAGGAGGAAAATCCGTTGGTTTTATAGATCGTGAGGGTTCGAGTCCCTCTATCCCCAGGTTATCTGTTTTATTTTCGATTTGTTAAGTGTCTTAGAACATAAGAAGTTTTAATTGTATGATCAATGTCTGCTTCTCTTCTATATACATCTTTGTATATAACTGTATATAACATACACAAATAATACACAATATTGAATTGTATGATCAATGTCTGCTTCTCTTCTATATACATCTTTGTATATAACTGTATATAACATACACAAATAATACACAATATATATTGTGTATTATTTATTGTATAAATAATGTTTTTAGTTGTATCGTTGCTTCTACTCGTTCAAATGCTGTCTTTTACCCTTTTTGCTAGTTGACAGGAGTTTGGTTACTGTGCTAGTATGATGCACAGGGGAACAGCCGGGATAGCTCAGTTGGTAGAGCAGAGGACTGAAAATCCTTGTGTCACCAGTTCAAATCTGGTTTCTGGCATATACACTTTGTATAAGTATGAAAAAGGATAAGTAGACCTTATTTTCTATTTATTTCAATATAAAAAATAAATAATATTGATTATTTACGAATAGTCATCAGTAATTCTATGTTATTGAATTAATAGGGAGTTCGTCCAAGTTATTTCAAAGGGGATAAAAACTACTTGAAATAACTCGAACTAGAGAGCAATTTTCTCTATTTCATTCGTATTAATATCTTCTCATAAAGATAGAAATAAATATAAACTATTATATAGTTTATAGTTTCCAATTCCTCTGGAAGATTCTATATATAAATGATTTTGATTAATATAAAGATTGAGAAAAAATAGCTTCCACCTTAGCACTATATAAAAATAGGACTAGATCGGGGTAAAGACCAATACCTATAATTGGTAGAAAGAGGCAGATCAAAATAAAAAGTTCGCGTGGTCCCGAATCTTTAAAATAAGGATTGGGGACATTAAAAACCTTATATCCATAAAACATTCGACGTAACATAGATAACAAATAAATGGGAGTTAATATCATTCCAATTGCCGCTATTGCAGTAATAATGATCCGAAAGGTCGAAGAATAATTATGATTAGTAATTATGCCCAAAAATATCATAAATTCTGCTACAAAACCACTCATTCCTGGCAATGCAAGAGAAGCCATTGAAAAGCTACTGAACATAGTAAAGATTTTAGGAATTGATATAGCGATTCCTCCCATTTCATCAAGAAAAAGAGTACGTATCCTATCATAACTTGTTCCTACTAAGAAAAAAAGTGCAGCGCCAATTAATCCATGAGAAATCATTTGCAAAATGGCTCCATTGAGACCTGTATACGTCATGGAACCAATTCCTATAATTACAAAACCCATATGAGATATTGATGAATAGGCTATCCTTCTTTTCAAATTGCGTTGACCCATAGAAGTTAGAGCTGCATAGATAATTTGCACTGCTCCTATGATAATCAACCACGGCGAAAACAAAGAATGAGCATGAGGTAACAATTCCATATTGATCCGAATCAACCCATATCCTCCCATTTTCAATAGAACTCCGGCCAAAAGCATACATGTACTATAATGTGCTTCCCCATGAGTATCCGGTAACCAGGTATGTAAAGGGAAGATTGGTAATTTTATTGCATAAGCGACCAAAAATCCTAAATATAATAGCATTTCAAGTGTGATGGGATAATCTTTTTTAGCTAATAATTCGAAATCGAATGCTGGTCCATGAGATCCATAAAGACCCATACTTAAAGCTCCCATTAAAATAAAAATGGAACCACCCGCAGTATACAAAAGAAATTTTGTGGCTGAATAGAGACGTCTTTTTCCCCCCCACATGGATAAAAGTAAGTACACAGGAATTAGTTCCAACTCCCACATGAGAAAGAAAAGAAGAATATCTCGAGAAGCAAATAATCCCAATTGTCCGCTGTACATTGCCAACATCAAGAAATATAATAATCGCGGATTTCGAGTAACTGGCCAAGCAGCTAAAGTAGCTAAAGTAGTTATAAATCCCGTTAATAAAATAAGTCCAATGGAAAATCCATCAATTCCCAGTTTCCAATGAAAATGAATAAGGCTTATCCAGTTATAATCCTCTTCCAATTGGATTAATGAATTATCAAAATGATAATGATCACGGAATATATAGGTCATTAAAAGAAGATCTAATAAGCAAATACCTAGAGTATACCATCGAATCATTTTATTTCCTTTATGGGGAAATAAAGGGATTAATAACCCCGCAGATATGGGCAAAATAACAATTATTGTTAACCAAGGTAAATTACTCATAATGAAGAGAAAAGAGACTTTCTATATCAAAACCCATGCTTTCATTTTTGGGTCGAGTATGGGTTTTGATCAGTGAAAGAGGAAAAGGAGAATGAAAAATATGTATGGGATGAATCTAACTATTTTTCTTTTTTGATGGATCAGTAAGCTAGACCCATACTGCGCGTTGTTTCATGCCATAAATAAACACGTACACTTAAAAAATCCGTTGGACAAGCCGATTCACACCTCTTACAACCTACGCAGTCTTCTGTTCTTGGAGCAGAAGCAATTTGCTTAGCTTTACATCCTTCCCAAGGTATCATTTCTAATACATCTGTGGGACACGCTCGTACACACTGGGTACAACCAATACATGTATCATAAATTTTGACTGAATGTGCCATTGAATCTAAGAACTCCATTAGTAGAAAAAGTGTTTCATTGAATAAGATTTTTTTAATATATGGCCAGTGATGATATATTATGAATATCAAGCAAATCAATAATTGTATTATCGGTGATATAATGAATAGATTCGGATTCTATCTTTTTGCTTTATAAAACATTTTACCCAATCTGGTCTTAAACAGATCATTTGGATAATGAGTTAAATATGAATTATGCTCTTGATTGATCTTAGAAAAAATCTCTCTATAAATAAAAGATTTATATCTATTTTTAGGGAGACAAACCTAGTATCTATTTGAATAGAAATAGATATACAAATTTTTCATATGCAAGGAGATCTTTATTACCATTTTAACAAATTAAATTGATCGATACGAGTTGATTTTCTGTTACGATATATTGCCAGAACAATAGCTAATCCAATAGCTGCTTCAGCAGCAGCAATAGCTATAACAAAGATCGAAAAGATATCTCCCTTTACTTGCCTACTATCAAAAAAATATGAGAATGTTACTAGGTTTAAATTAACTGCATTGAGTATTAGCTCAAGGCACATAAGTGCTTTAACCATGTTTCGACTTGTTACTAGCCCATAAATACCGATAGAGAATAAATAAGCACCTAAAAGAAGCGCATGTTCGAGCATAATAATTCCTCATACCTTGATCTCTTCAGATACAAACAAAAGTGGTAGTTTCTAATTTACATGAACGATCTATGAAGATAAAACAGCGTATTTATGCCGCACGAGAGCTTTCATTTTCAAACTGTTTCTTCTCGACGAGCTATAGTAATGGCTCCTATAAGAGCAATTAGAAGAATTAGAGAAATAAGTTCGAATGGAAGTAAAAAATCAGTGGATAAATGAGCCCCAATACGTTGAATATTGTTTGTTAAATCTCGTTCTAACATTTGATCTGATTTTTGAGTCAGAGATATTCCGAACCATGATATGTTCAAGATAATAGTAATTAGTGAAGAAAAAAGACTCGTACAAACTATTGAAGTAATGCTATCTCCGATAGTCCAGGGAGCGGCATAATTGGGATATTTTGGATTATTTATCAACATCACAGCAAATAGAATCAAAATATTAACAGCTCCTATGTAGATCAGGATTTGTGCAACAGCTACGAAATCCGCGTTCAGTATAATATAGAAAAAAGATATACAAATTAGAACTAACCCCAATGAAAGAGCGGAATAAATTATATTAGTAAGTAATACTACTCCTATACCTCCTAATAGAAGACTTAGCGTTAGAGGAGTCAACAAAAGAATATCAGATATAGATTCAGGTCGATTCATTATGTGTACAATAACTTTGAATATTATTTCCTCCCATTCACTAAATAAAAAGTGAGCCCATTTACCTATATGCTATACTGGATTTGTAATTTCATTTGATATGGGCACTGATTCAATTAATCTATAGCTCAATAATTGATTCCGATCAATCATACATCTGACATTATTAATGGGATGTCAATAGAATTATTTATTCCTGATTTGTCAAAAATTAGAAATATTTTGTTTATTAGATATTCTTTAATCGGAGCTCAATCTGAATAATCGTAGAAATGATTTAATCATAAAATTTGTCCATAGTTTCTTCAGACATATTAAGTTAATATGCTTAGCTCGGAATTGTTTGAATTGTTAAATCTTCAACAACGGATATTGGTAAACGTCCTAAAGCAATGTGATCATAATTTAATTCATGGCGATCATAGGTCGAAAGTTCATATTCTTCAGTCATCGCTAGACAATTGGTGGGGCAATATTCGACACAATTTCCACAAAAGATACAAATTCCAAAATCAATACTATAATTTTCCAATCGTTTTTTCCCCATATCTATTCCGACTTTCCAATCCACAACAGGTAGATTGATCGGGCATACACGGACGCATACTTCACAAGCAATACATTTATCAAATTCAAAGTGGATCCTCCCGCGAAATCGTTCTGATGGGATCCATTTTTCATAGGGATATTGAATAGTAATAGGTAAACGATTCATGTGATATAAGGTAACCATAAAACCTTGCCCAATGTATCTCGCAGCCTGTATTGCTTGTTCACTATAATTCATAAACCCAGTTACCATGGAGAACATGTGTAAAATCTCCTCGAATAATCATAGAAATTTCTTTCTCTTCATAGATTTGATCTATCAAATTTGGATATATTGCAAAATTGATAAGACCCTCTTCACGAAGAAAAGAGAGTTAGTTATAATAAAATAAGTTGGAAAGAGGCTGTTAGTAAAAAATTACCCAAAGCAATAGGTAAAAGAAATTTCCACCCAAGATCCAATAATTGGTCCATTCTTATCCTAGGCAAGGTCCATCTTGCCGTGATAGAAATAAATAAGAACAGATAGGCTTTAGCTAATATAATTAGGATCCCAATTGTTATATTAACGACCCCGCTAATTCCAGAAATAGAATCCCATTCAAAATGTTCCAGAATGGGTATGAATGGAATTGATAAGTTCCACCCGCCCAAGTAAAGAACTGTTACAAAGAATGAAGAAGCTAATAGATTTAGATAAGAAGCAACGTAAAATAAACCAAATTTGATACCCGAATATTCAGTTTGATAACCCGCTACCAATTCTTCTTCCGCTTCTGGTAAATCAAAGGGCAATCTTTCACATTCTGCCAGAGATGAGATGAAAAAAGCTAAAAACCCTATAGGTTGACGCCACAAATTCCATCCTAAAAAACCATATCTGCACTGTGCTTCAACTATATCAATTGTACTTGAACTATTCGATAATTATAGTCGACAGAAACATCACTGTTTTCATCTCTATTCCAAAACCGTACGTGAAACTTTCACTTCATACGGCTTCTCAATGGTCATTAAGAAATAAAGAACACAATAAAAAAAAAAAGCACCAGATCATAAATTGAACCAATGAGATTCCGTCTGCTACAAATAATAGGAGCTTTTGAACCTATCTTAACCTTCAGTATTCTTTTTGCGAGAGAAAGAAAACTGTGTTAAAGGATTACTTCGTTCTGGATAGCCATTTTTTTAAGTAGATAGAAACATATTGTAGATCGGGGTTCTGGGGAAGTACTACTTGATCATCCCTACCAATGTCAAGTCCTTATTGTTATCCCATTTCTATGGAAATATCTTTGGTCTAGATAAGATATCAGTTTCTTTTTTTTCACTAATCTTTTTTATATCTTGGTGTTTCTCACCATCTACCTTTGCTTGATTTTTAGTATATAATGACGGTAACTTCATACTTTTATACTTTTCCTCCCCGCTATTGGGTCCCAATGACTAATATATGAACTGGGGCACACAGTTTTCACTGATTGTGCATGCTCTCACTCTTGTACATGGGGGATGGGACTTAATCATCTTACTGCAAGATTTGTAAACTGTTTGATCTCACCCATATGACTATCTAGTTTTTTGATCGGAATATTCATCCCATTAACTTCTGTTTTTCCCTCTTTTTATAACTAGAACTAAAAAAGGGAAAAATGAATCTCATATTCCAACGAACCACACGTAGAGATATAGATAACACACATAAAGCTAAAGGAATTTCGTAACTAATAGCTTGAGCAGCAGCTCGGAGACCACCTAAAAAAGAATATTTATTATTGGATGCATATCCTGCTATAAGCAGTCCAAGGGGAGCAATACTTGAAATTGCAATCCAAAAAAAAACGCCTATACTAAGATCAATTAAAACAATGTGGCGACCAAAGGGAATTACTAAATAGCCTAAAAAAATAGGTATCACCACTACCGCTGGTCCAATACTAAATAACCAAATATCCCCCCTAGATGGGATAATATCCTCTTTTAGCAGTAATTTTATTCCATCCGTCAAAGCTTGAATAATTCCCAAAGGACCAGCGTATTCAGGTCCAATGCGTTGTTGTATTCCCGCAGATATTTTTCTTTCGAGCCATACAATAACTAATACTCCTATCGTAATTCCCAATAGAAGTATAATTATTTCAATTAGAATCCATATAAGACTATATATTTCTTTTGAAAATCCCAATCGAGAAAATAAATTGATAGCTTGTTCTTCGAGATCTGCTATATTAATCACCATTTTAACGATCAACCTCTCCCATAATGATATCTATACTACCCAAAGTCGTCATGATATCGGCTAATTTCATCCTTTTAACCAGTTGAGGAGGAATCTGCAAATTAATAAAACCAGGTGGTCGGATTTTCCATCTCCAGGGAAAAATGTTATCATCTCCTATAAAAAAAATTCCTAATTCCCCCTTGGGAGCTTCTACTCTCACGTAATGTTCTTGTTTTGATAACTCAAAAGTAGGGGAAGGTTTTTTACTTATAAATCGAGATTCAAAATCGTTCCATTTCGAATCTTTTCCCTTATTTAAACGTCGAACCTCTAAATTCTCATAGGGACCTCCCGGAATTATTTCTAGGGCCTGTCTAATTATTTTTATAGATTCTTTCATTTCTCCGATTCGAAGCAAATAACGAGCTAATGAATCTCCTTCTTTTTGCCATTGGATTTCCCAATCCAATTCATCATAACATTCATAATGATCCACTTTACGAAGATCCCATTGGATTCCGGAAGCTCGTAGCATGGGTCCTGATAAACTCCAATCTATTGCTTCTTCTCTACTAATAATGCCTACTCCCTCAACTCGTCTCAAAAAGATAGGATTGCGTGTAATAAGTCTTTCATATTCGGTCACTTTTGGAAAGAAATAATAGCAAAAATCGAAGCATTTATCTACCCAACCGTAGGGTAAATCTACAGCTACTCCTCCAATACGGAAATAATTATGCATCATTCGCATACCCGTGGCAGCTTCAAATAAATCATATATCATTTCCCTCTCTCTTAAAATATAAAAGAAAGGAGTCTGCGCACCAATATCAGCCATGAAAGGTCCAAGCCATAACAAATGAGAAGCTATACGACTTAACTCTAGCATAATCATTCTAATATAGCTAGCCCTTTTAGGTATTTGAATATTTTCCAACTTTTCTGGTGCATTAACCGTTACCGCCTCTGTGAACATAGTAGCTAAATAATCCCATCGTGTTACATAGGGGAGATATTGAACAATTGTTCGGTTCTCAGCAATTTTTTCCATACCTCTATGTAAATAACCTAATATAGGTTCACAATCAATAACATCTTCACCATCTAGAGTAACAATAAGTCGAAGAACACCATGCATTGATGGATGATGAGGACCCATACTTACCATCATGAGGTCTTTCTCCCTAGCAACCATAATCATAACTCTTTCCCGGTTAAAAAAATCAATGAGAACAAAAAAAAAGAATGACTCATTAGGATTCGGAATTTAATAAAACATAATTTTTGAAAATGAAAATTTCATTCAAATCAAAATTAACGCAGTCCACGAATATCTAATTGATCGATTAAACGTTTGTAACGAAGTCTATCTTTTTTGAACAGATAAATCAGAAGTCGTTTACGTTTACCCACAATTTTCCACAAACCTCTTTGGGACGAGTAGTCTCTTCCGTGCAGGTCCAAATGTTCAGTAAGTTTTTGAATTCGACTGGTTAAATAATATACTTGAGATTCAACAGATCCTCTTTGTTCTCCAGGAATCAAAGAGGAGCGAACAGACAAATTTTTGATCATAAAAAAATATTCCGAAGTTCAATATTATTTGATTAATTTAATTTAGAGTAAGAAAAAAGAATGAGATCCATTTCTTTTTGTTCATGGTCTATATATTCCTTCCTATGTTTCGATCGAATGAATTTCTCTTCGGCATAAATAAAATGCAACTTTCGTAGAATAAAGTTACCATACCAGCAAGATTTAATGTCAGAGTTTATCCGGGATTATTAAAAAGAATGATACACTCTCCTTTTCCATTGAGAAAGAAAAAAAGGGATGACGGAATGATTAATAAATTCCCATATTTAAGGTCAGAGAGAAGAGCTATAGTAGATTATAGAACCGTGTCCCTTAATTTTTCCAAGTACCTCCAAGAGACCCTAGAGATTCCCATTGCTCCTCTCTAGGGTCTTGGAGGGTGTACTATAGTTATACCACTTCCTCTAATTTATTCATTATTTTCGGAGTCTTCTTCATCTACTAAGGGAGGAAGAAAACCCTTGGGCTTTTTTCCCATTAGTAGTTCTCTCGGTATGTTCGGTCTTGGTCCCGTTATTATCATCCCATCCTTCTCACCGAAGAAAAACTCTCTTAAAGAAGAATAACTCGTAACATAAGAAAGAGCTTTTCTTGCGTCCGAATTTGCTTTTTTCCTCCAAACCTTGTTACGATGCTGTTTTTTGGATTTAGAAGTGCGTTTTTTTGGTACAGCCATAATATTTTTATAGTTCGATTTTATTTAGAAAAAATAGAAAATTTTTGAATATATTATATATTTTTTTATTATACTATATATTTGTTTTTATTTTGTACACTTCTTATATATCTTTAAATTAAATTCATTGTTTATAGTTTAGTTCCATTTTATGGATAAAAATATGATAGAATATTCTATCATATTTTTATTGCATTTTGGAACCTTATTATATACTATTTACTAATAACAAGAGATCCACGATACAAATTGATAACAATTAATAAATTCTTACATACACTTACATACATATATCGAATTTTGAGTAAATGAAAACTATGTCATTTTAAGATATTCAATTATTTTTAATAATTCTAATTGGTTTCATTTTCTATTCAATTCTATTCTTAATACTACTATTAATCTACAATGAAAAATTGAATTCTAAATAAGAATGTGTGTGTACATAACTAATAGCTCAGTACCTAAACTGAAAAAGAGTTCCTTCTTGCTCATCTTACAAATATTTGATTAGTATCAGTATTGACCAATGCAAATCTTTTGCAGAAAAAAGATAAAAAAAGTAAAAATTAAATATGAAATCGATAGGATTGCATCCCATATTCTATCGTTCTTCTTTATTCATGATCTATCGTTTTTATTTTATTCTCTTCAGGGTCTAGTGGATTGGAAACCAAGAATGTGGAATATCAAAATATTGAGAATAATTTTTTAATCTTCCTATGGAATTTATATACAAATATGCTCGGGTCGTGCCTTTCCTTCCGCTTTCAGCTTCTGTACCAATCGGATTAGGATCCTTTTTTTTTCCAGGAGCAACTAAGAGTGTTCGCCGTACATGGGCTCTTATTAGCATTTTTCTGTTAAGTGTAGCTATGTTTCTTTCTTTCAATTTGTTCTTGCAACAGATTACCGGTGGTCCCATCTATCGGTATTTCTGGTCCTGGGTTATTAATAATAAGTTTTCATTAGAGTTAGGCTATTTGATTGATCCACTTACTTCCATTATGTTAGTTTTAGTTACAACAGTTGGAACCATGGTTATGATCTACAGCGATACTTATATGTCGCACGATAAAACATATGTGAGGTTTTTTGCTTACCTTAATTTTTTCAATGCTTCTATGCTGGGGTTAGTTATTAGCCCTAATTTATTACAAATCTATTTTTTTTGGGAATTAGTAGGAATGTGTTCCTATTTATTGATAGGTTTCTGGTTTACGCGACCCAGCGCGGCTAATGCTTGTCAAAAAGCATTTATAACTAATCGTGCAGGGGATTTTGGACTCTTACTAGGAATTCTAGGTTTTTATTGGGTAACAGGTAGTTTTGAATTTCAATATTTGTTTGAAAAATTAAACGAGTTGGCTGCCGTTGATGGGGTTGGTTCGTTTTTTGTTACTTCGTGTGCTTTTCTCTTATTTTTAGGTCCAATAGCCAAATCTGCACAATTTCCACTTCATGTATGGTTACCTGATGCTATGGAAGGGCCTACTCCTATTTCAGCTCTTATACATGCCGCTACTATGGTAGCAGCAGGAATTTTTCTTGTAGCTCGATTGTTTCCTCTTTTTAAAGCTCTACCTTTAATAATGTATCTTATCTCTTGGATAGGTGGAATAACAGCTCTATTGGGAGCTACTATGGCTCTCGCTCAAAAAGATCTTAAAAGAGGCTTGGCTTATTCTACTATGTCTCAATTAGGCTACATGATGTTAGCTCTAGGGATAGATTCCTATCGAATCGCTCTGTTCCATTTGATTACACATGCTTATTCCAAGGCATTATTGTTCCTAGGATCCGGATCAGTCATCCATTCCATGGAACCCATTGTTGGATATTGCCCCAGTAAAAGTCAGAATATGGCTCTTATGGGTGGTTTGAGGAAATATATGCCAATTACGGGAATCACGTTTCTTTTAGGAACACTTTCTCTTTCTGGTATTCCACCTTTTGCTTGTTTTTGGTCTAAAGACCAAATTCTTAGTGATAGTAAGTTATATTCTCCCATTTTTGGGGGAATAACTTGGTTCACAGCAGGATTAACTGCCTTTTACATGTTTCGTATGTATTTACTTACTTTTGAAGGGGACTTCCGCGTAAATTTAGTTAATCCATATAACAACCATATTACACTATATTCGACTTCTATGTGGGGAGAGGAGGAATCCGGGATATCAAATAGAACGAGAGCGGATTCTATGTCGAATCAAATTATAGGAAGTAATAATTCCTTTTCCAAAGAAGCATTTAAAATTTCCAATGAGATGGAAGGATTGTACAAAAAGAACAGAGGTTTGGTTATCACTTATCCTTTCTTCTTCCATAAGGGATCTTTTGCATATCCCAAAGAATCGGGCAAGACAATGCTATTTCCTTTAGTTATATTGGGAATATTTACTCTGTTTATTGGATTGATAGGAGTTCCTTTTTTTCGAAGCGGAATGAGTTATGACATATTATCTGAATGGTTTACTTCATCGATGACCCCTTTTGATAAGAAACATCCGGAAAATTGGCCCGAATTTTTACTAGACGCAATCCCCTCAGTTGGTATAGCATTTTTCGGTATATTGATTGCCTTTATTTTCTATATACCTATTTACTTCTTATCAAAGGATGTATATCATAAAACAAATCCTAATATGAAGATTATTATGGACCAATCGATTAATATTATCTATAATTGGTCTTTTTATCGAGCTTATATAGACATATATTATGACATAATCTTGATTAAAGGTATACGAGGATTAGCTGAAACAAGTAATTCATTTGATCAATGGGCAATTGATGGATTCCCAAATGGAATAGGTTTTTTAGGCCTTTTTGTAGGAGAGGAAATCAGATGCTTAGGGGGGGGACGTATATCTTCCTATATATTCTTTTCTATATTTTGTATATTAATATCTATATTAATATATTTCTTTATTTTCATAATATAAATAATGAAAATTCTAACAATAGAAAACTAGAATGTTATATTGAAGTTGTGCTCTTTATCAGCATTGATGTTTATAACATCATCCTATTTCAATATCGTTCCCTAAATAATATTTTTTATAGATTGTTAAAATTCAGTTATTTCATCAACTCGTTTACGTTTACATAGAACAATATAGAGATAGATAAAAAAGAAATGAAAGATTATGAAATAATTGATTGAAATGCTTGCTTAAAAACGAAAGACTACGATCGCTAATATGAAGTCCATTTTCATACTTTACCACTTCCTAATAATTCATTTCAAATCCTCGAGCAGATCGAATAAGATTTCACATATCCTATCAACTAGCCCATGATTCAAAGGTTATACAGTCTGCATAAGATATAAAGATGAAAAGGCCAAGGACCTTCTCTTGATCGAAATCAATTCTCTCGAATTG